GCCAAAAGAATTATATAGTTCATTGTATGGCACTCCTTTTTTCTTAGAGGAGATAGTTTTAATCCTACCTAAATCTTATAAATTAAAAGGGTCAAGGAATATAACAAAAACAAATTTATATAACTTAAATTTTATTACGTTAAAGCCTCATCTGAGAAGAAGAAAATTAATGGATGATTTGTTAGAAAGATATCAGATAGATACTAAACAATTAAAAATAAAACTCCAGCTTAATTCTATTCAAGCAGTCAAGCGTGCGGTTCAAGCAGGTTTAGGTGTGTCATTTGTATCAACCCTTATGATTCAAGACGAATTATATTCTAAACGTCTTACGTCAGTAACAGTAAATAGTAGAAAAATTCATGAGCGGGTAAGATTGATTGTTAATCTAAAAACGAGCCAATCAAAACTATCTAAGAATTTTTATAACTATTGTTTTGGGATATTAAAAACCAGTTCGTACATTAAATTTCTTAATTTATAAATCTAAAAATTTTAATATATGAACTGGTTTTTAATTAATAATCTAAATTAAGAAGTATTAGATAAGCAAAACTGACACCTCCAAAGGACCCAACAAAGAATCCGGAAGTGAACTGGCTCCAATTTTTACCATTTAATAAATCATTTTTATTTACTGTGCCAGACTGTTGGAAAGTTACTTTCCCATACATAGCTAAACAAACTGTTAGTAATGTAACTAATCCAACAGAAGATAAAAACCCTATTAAAAGTGAAATCTCAGAGTTTCTTAATGGTCCTAATTTTTCAAAAGGTCCTAATAATAGATAGCCGTGAGCCATACCAATTTCTAAACCTCTTAAAAGAGGTGATAATCCTTTTCTGTAAGCTGGTAAACTACCTAAATATGCTTTTGTTGCTGCTGATGAAGTAACTGGTGTTGATAAGTGCCCAACTGAAGGGTCATCGTTATAAGGTTTAATAAAACTTGTCATAAGTATTTTATAAAAATTTATTATGTAAAAATATTTAGATCTTTAAAAAAAAGAATAATTTAGAATTGTAATAAATTACAAATTTTTTCTCTAGTTTTCAAATTTGTTAACCCAATTAAATTAGTGTATTTTTTGCTTTAGATATATAATAGTATATTATATCATTTTTATAATTTTTACCTCAAGGAGAAAAATGAGTGTTCTTATTGATTATGCTTTATTATTAGGTATCGCTTTTGTAATAGCGTCAGGATTATTTTTAGGTTTAAAAGGAATTAAATTGATTTAAGTCACCCGTTACCTAGTAAATTTTTAAATTAAACTTAAATTTAGAACTATAGTCTAAATATTTATCAATTTCATACTGTTAAGAGAATAATAAAATAATTATGGATAGTAATAACATTAATAACTTGTTAAAACGTGATATTATAACTGGTTCAAGGCGCTTTAGTAATTATTTTTGGATGTTTGTTTTATTTTTTGGTGGTCTGGGATTTTTACTAGTAGGTATTTCAAGCTATTTCCAAAAAAACTTTTTATTTTTTATTAATTCCACGGAACTAGCCTTTTTACCTCAAGGACTTGTTATGACATTTTATGGGGTTGTTGCTATAAGTTTAAGTATCTATATTGGACTTACCATTTTTTGGGATGTTGGTGGTGGTTACAATGAATTCGATAAAAAAAATGAATTGATTAGAATAGTAAGACGTGGATTTCCAGGAAAAAACCGCAACATATTATTAGTATATGCATTTAAAAATATTAAAAGTATTAAGCTTAATATTCAAGACGGTATTAATCCTAAGCGTATTATTTATCTATGTACCAAAGATCAGCGAGAGATTCCATTGACACCTGTAGAACAGCCACGCTCTTTAGAAACATTGGAAACTGAAGCTTCTGAATTAGCAAGATTTCTAAATATTAACCTGGAGGGACTTTAGTCCTAATAAAAAACATTATTGTTGAAAAACTAAAACTAAAACTTAAATAAATAATATTTCATCGTAAATTACTATTTATTTATCTTTTTTTTTTACAGAATAAAACTGATAGTTATATATAAATTATATGATGGTAATTTATAGATGCGAGCATAGTTTAGTGGTAAAACTATAGCCTTCCAAGCTATTGATGCGAGTTCGATTCTCGCTGCTCGCAAGTAAAAAAGCGTTAAGTTTTAGGTTTGAAAAAGAGCAATAGTTTTTAATAAAATAGGAACGAGAAATAATTTTGTTATACTTATAAATAATAAGAGTATAATATTTTTTTATTTTATATAACGGAGGGAGTTTTAAAATGTCAGGTGGTTCAACAGGGGAACGCCCTTTTTCTGATATTATAACAAGCGTCAGATATTGGATTATTCATAGTATTACAATTCCTTCTTTATTCATTTCAGGTTGGTTATTTATTAGCACTGGTTTAGCATACGATGTTTTTGGAACTCCCAGACCTAATGAATACTTTACGCAAGATAGACAACAAGTTCCATTGGTAAATGATAGATTCAGCGCTAAGCAAGAATTAGAAGATTTAACAAGAGGTTTATAAAAAATATTTAAAAAGTAGGAGATAAATGTGACTAGAAATACAAACCAACCTGTAGCCTACCCTATTTTTACATTTCGCTGGCTTGCTATTCATGGTTTAGCTGTACCAACGATATTCTTTATAGGCGCGATTACATCAATGCAATTTATTCAACGATAGGAGTTTATTCAATGACAGGTCCAAATCCTAATAAGCAAGAAGTTGAAATAAGTCGTACATCTTTATACTGGGGTCTATTATTATTTTTTGTATTAGCGGTACTTTTTTCTAGTTATTTCTTTAACTAAAAAAATTTTTGATTGTTAAATAGAATTTTTGTAAGATTAAGAAAAAAAGATACAGGAGCTAAATATTATTATGGCAGGAACAGGAAGAATACCACTTTGGCTAGTAGCATTCGTAGGTGGTCTAGGAGTTATCGTCGTCGTTGGGACTTTTATTTTTGGTTCTTATTCTGGGTTAGGCTCTTCTCTTTAATAATCAATAATCTAATTTGTTAGTATGGGCTTATTATTTATTTATATAGAAAAAGATACAATTGAATAATTTTTAAAATTATCAAGGTTATCTGAAGATAACCTTGATAATTTTAAAAATTATTCAATTGTATCTTTTTCTATATAAATAAATAATAAGCCCATACTAACAGCTGGAAAAACTAATCCAACTAAAGGCACTAAAATGGAAGGTAAGTAATTAATTAACATAAAATATTTTATTTATTAATAAATTTTGTAGTAAACTATACTAACATACTAATTTAAAACTCAACCCATACCTATGGATTCAACAAAAAGCGAAAATTTTTACAAATGTCTAGAGGAAATGCATAATTTTGCAGAAATCTATGCTAAACAGACGAATACATTCTTTTGTCTAGAACCTTCAATAACTTCAGTGATTATTACAGGTTTAGCTACCTATAAAGATAAATATGGAGCTCCATTATGTCCTTGTAGAAATTTCCGTAGTGAAAAAGCTGAAATTGAGCTAAATTATTGGGTCTGTCCTTGTGTTTCCATGCGAGAAAGAAAAGAATGTCATTGTAAATTATTTGTACAGCCGAATGACTCAAGTGCATCTCAAACTCAAAAAATCAGCTTAGATACTATTTATAAGTCTTTATAAATCAGCCTTTTTTGCTAAATAAAGAGCATATGGACCAGATAGAAGAATTAATACTGCAGTTAATAGTTGACCAATAACTTGCCAATTCATAAGCTTATTGTCCTGAATAATTGTTTAGATATTTTTACATGTAAAAATATAAAATTATTTACTAATATTGATAACAAAAATCCTCTGAGCTAAAAAATCGTTTATTAATACTTCTAGTATAATCCAAACTAAGAAATAAAAGATAAATTTTTATTTTTTGATAAAAGTATCACAGTTAGTTATAAAAATTTTAATTTAGTCCTTAAAAATTAAATTTATTAATTTTTGTCTGTTCAACAACTATTTTTAATAAGGAGTCAAGAATATATGGAAGCAAAAAATTTAGAAAGTTTATCTTTAGAAAAAAATTTAAACTTAAAACAAGTATATTTAGATACTCAAATAAAAACTATAATTGATATCTTAAATGAAGAATTAGTAGGTTTGGTACCTGTAAAAACACGAATCCAAGAAATTTCAGCATTATTAGTTATAGATAAATTAAGAGAAGCTTTAGGTTTCACAACTGGAAACCCAGGTTTACATATGTCTTTTACAGGTAGTCCTGGTACAGGTAAAACTACTGTTGCTACTCGTATGGCTGATATTCTTTTTAAGTTAGGTCATTCAAAAAAAGGACATTTGTTAACTGTAACAAGAGATGACCTAGTTGGACAATATATTGGTCATACTGCACCAAAAACTAAGGAAGTATTAAAAAAAGCGATGGGTGGTCTTTTATTTATTGATGAAGCTTACTATTTATATAAACCTGATAACGAAAGAGATTATGGTAGTGAGGCAATCGAAATTCTTTTACAAGTTATGGAAAACCAGAGAGATGATTTAGTAATTATTTTTGCTGGATATAAAGAACGTATGGAACAATTTTATAGTTCAAATCCAGGTTTGTCTTCTCGAATAGCAAACCATGTAGATTTTCCAGATTATTCCTCAGAAGAATTACTTATAATCGCTAAAATGATGTTAGAAGAACAACAATATCAATTTTCTCCTGAAGCTGAGCCAGTGTTTTTAGATTATATTTTAAAACGTCGTGAACAACCCTTATTTGCGAATGCTAGAAGCATTAGAAATTCTTTAGATAGAGCTAGAATGAGACAAGCCAACCGTAATTTTGATAGTGGGGGCCGTGTACTTACTAAATTAGATTTAGTTACTATTACAGATGCAGATATTAAAGCTAGTAGTGTTTTTAGTTTAAGTTAGGTAATAATTTATTTTATAAGCTGATAATTACTAAATCAAAAAATGTTATTCTGGGAAATTATCTAATTAAAAATTATATTTCTTTAAATATTGTATTTTTATTTCCTCCTACTTGATTAGTATTTAATAAACTATTAATCAAATAGTAGATTATTGGTAAACCTTATAAATCCAGGGTCACAAATAAGGATCCTGGGTTTATAGAAGAAAATTTTTAAAGTGTTTAATATATCAACCAAATATAAAATATTTATACTTCATATTTATATATAAGTAACCTTTCTCTAAAATGATATCCTAGTTATAAATAAATAAACGGCATTAGTTTATTTATACTTATCGGGTTTGAATACTTTTTTAACTAAGTTTCCTTTCAAAAATTTTTAATGGGTTATATCCAGAAATTATAAATTCTATAGTAAACTGATAAATATAATTTAAGGTTTTAAGCTTAATTTGATATCAAGCTCCTATAATGGTTATTTAACTGAACAACTACAAGTCTTAATCTTAGGAGATTTTTTGTTTAAAACGAAGTACTTTGTTAAAAGCGTAATAAATAAGTTTTTCCACTCGAGTGCACTTTTTTAGAATCTTCTTTGATAACAGGAGATTAACGAAGAATTTTTTTATAATGATAAGCTAAATAAATACCGGATCAAATAATAGATAACTTGAAGATTCCAAATTCTTTTTATTAATGAATAGCCAAGAGCCGACGTTTTCTTCAAAAGTACTACAAGTAGCAAGATCAAATTCCGAAATATATAAATACTTCTTAGAGAAACTATTTATAGATGTGACAATTGTCGATTGTGGATGAAGAAGAATGTTAGTGACCATTTTAGTATTATTAACTGCTTTTTGCTCAACAAGAAAATAAGTTTTACATCTATCGACTAAAGAACAATTTAAACATATACATAACATGAGAAATCCTCCTTAATAGCTTAATAAAATAGGTTATTGTTCAAACTAATTTAAATTACAATATATACGATATTGCTATCCTAAGTTAATTTTTATGTCTATGTTAATTTCTCTGTATAGTATATACTGGGGGTGGAGGGACTCGAACCCTCACGATGTATATATCAACGGATTTTCATCTTCATGTGGTTTTCACCTCTATATATCTATACACATATTTATATATTCGAATATGGACTCTCTCTTTACCTGTAAAGGTAGTTCCCATCGAGTCTCTGCACCTTTATTAATTCTTGGCTCATGGTTGTCTTACTAAAGCAAAAGCTTAGATTTCCTTGAATTTGAGAACTTACTTACTTATCCAGATTTTGGATTCGATGCTCAAAATTTTAAGTCCGTTGCGTCTACCAATTCCGCCACACCCCCTCAATGTAACTATATACTATCATAGTTACATATTAAAATACTTGCTTAAATAATTATAGAAAACCTAGCCTAGTTTATTCCTAGATATGAATAAGAAAACAACAAGGTTTATATATCGATTCGACTCTTATGAAAGAAAGTTACCATAGTTGTTTTATTGATTAAAAATTTAATCAATAAATTTGTGGAGAATTTTGGTAACCAGATTAAGTACTGAGCCTATCTAATTTCATATAAATGTAGTTAAATCATTGCAACGCTTGGAATTTTAAACTATTAAAAAAAAGTTCAATTTCACTAAATACAATAGGCGACACCCAGATTCGAACTGGGGATAGAGGATTTGCAATCCACGGCCTTACCACTTGGCTATATCGCCTTCTTAGAGATCTTAATTAAGATCATGACTATAAACCTACACCAAAAATATTTAGACCTTTTTTATTAGACTAACTTAGAAAAAAATTTTTTAATTTTTAAATTAAATTTTTTTATCAAAAAAGAAAAAAAAAGATAATATCTTCCATTCTGAAGTAAGGTCTTAGGTTAAACTAGGGACTTATAATTTATTCCCTCCTCACAGAATAAGAATTATTAAGAGCTTGTTGCTGGCTTCGGAGAATCTAAATGCCTGAGAATGTGCAGGAAAGAACTCGATTAAAAAGTGAGCGATACGAATCAGGTGTAATCCCGTATGCCAAAATGGGATACTGGGATGCTGATTATAACGTTAAAGACACTGATATTCTAGCTCTATTCCGTATAACTCCACAACCAGGCGTAGATCCCGTAGAAGCTGCCGCTGCTGTTGCTGGTGAATCTTCAACTGCAACATGGACGGTAGTTTGGACAGACTTATTAACTGCTTGCGATATCTATAGAGCAAAGGCGTATAGAGTAGATCCAGTACCTGGAACAAGCGACCAATACTTCGCATACATAGCTTATGAATGTGATTTATTTGAAGAAGGTTCTCTTGCAAACTTAACAGCCTCTATCATCGGTAACGTTTTCGGTTTTAAAGCCGTTAAAGCATTACGTCTAGAAGATATGAGAATTCCTTTCGCTTACTTAAAAACTTTCCAAGGACCTGCAACAGGTGTCATCGTGGAAAGAGAAAGATTAGACAAATTTGGTCGTCCTTTCTTAGGTGCTACTGTAAAACCTAAATTAGGTCTTTCTGGTAAAAACTATGGACGTGTTGTTTATGAAGGTTTATGTGGTGGTCTTGATTTCCTTAAGGATGATGAGAATATTAACTCACAACCATTCATGCGTTGGAAAGAGCGTTTCTTATATTGTATGGAAGGGGTTAACCGTGCCGCTGCTGCAACAGGTGAAGTTAAAGGTTCATACCTTAACATTACTGCAGCAACGATAGAGCAAATGTACGAACGTGCAGAATATGCACATTCAATCGGTACTGTTATTGTAATGATCGATTTAGTTATCGGTTATACAGCTATCCAAACTATGGCTATCTGGGCACGAAAAGCTGAAATGATTTTACATTTACATCGTGCAGGTAACTCTACTTACGCTCGTCAAAAAAACCATGGTATCAATTTCAGAGTTATCTGTAAATGGATGCGTATGTGTGGTGTGGATCATATCCATGCAGGTACAGTTGTTGGTAAATTAGAAGGAGATCCTTTAATGGTTAGAGGTTTCTACAATACTTTACTATTAACTCAGTTAAAAATTAATTTAGCTGAAGGTTTATTCTTTGATATGGATTGGGCATCTCTTAGAAAATGTGTTCCTGTAGCATCTGGAGGAATCCATTGTGGTCAAATGCATCAACTTCTTTATTATTTAGGTGATGATGTAGTTCTACAGTTCGGTGGTGGTACTATTGGACATCCTGATGGTATTCAATCCGGTGCAACTGCAAACCGTGTTGCTTTAGAGTCTATGGTTTTAGCTCGTAATGAAGGTCGCGACTATGTTGGTGAAGGTCCTGAAATTTTACGTAATGCTGCAAGTACTTGTGGTCCTTTAAAAGCTGCGTTAGATTTATGGAAAGATATTACTTTCGATTACACGTCAACAGATACACCTGATTTCGTGGAACAAGCTACTGAAAGTAAATAATAATAAATTTATAATTATCTTCTAAATATATTTGAAAAAATATTTTACACCTTATATTACTTTAAGCTAAAGTAAACAGCAAATAAAAATTTTAGTATTTAACTAAAAATAAAATTTTTATATTTATATTCAAGGAATATTTGAATAGTGATGAGAGTAACACAAGGATGTTTTTCGTTTTTACCTGATTTAAGTGATGAGCAAATTTCAAAACAAGTAGCATATGCTATGTCAAAAGGTTGGGCTGTTAGTGTAGAATGGACAGATGATCCTCATCCAAGAAATTCATATTGGGAATTATGGGGTCTTCCTTTATTTGATATCAAAGATCCTGCTGCAGTGATGTATGAATTAAATGAATGTAGAAGAGTTAACCCAGACGGTTATATTAAAATTAATGCTTTTGACGCTAGTATCGGTACAGAAAGTTGTGCTATGTCATTTATGGTACAACGTCCTGTAAATGAGCCTGGTTTCTACCTAGAGCGTAATGAGATAGGCGGTCGTAATATTCAATACACAATTTCAAGTTATGCTGTTCAGGCTCGACCTGCAGGCGACCGTTACTAAGGAAATTATTTTTCTTAGTTTTGTTCTTATATTCTTGTAATAATTTTACTATTTATATTTGTAGTACTATAAAAAAAAGGTTAAAAAAAGCAAAAAACTTTTAGTTAATAGCTTATTTTTTACGTCCAGAAATAACTTTTGGACGTAAAACCTTTCCTTTTTTTAATTTTGAATTTATAGTAGTTGACAAAAATCTGCTATAAACTTATATATGTGTGTATATAGAAATATTAACTGGAAATCTTCCTTTTAGATTTAAACAACTGGGCCCATCGTCTAATGGATAAAGACCGGAACCTTCTAAGTTTCTAATGTAGGTTCAATTCCTTCTGGGCCTGCTTAAATAAATAAATAAAGAATGTGTAGGCCCCCATCGTCTAGAGGCCTAGGACATCTCCTTTTCACGGAGGGAACAGGGATTCGAATTCCCTTGGGGGTAAAATGTTATAATAGAAAGTACATAAAATAATTTAACTCATAAAGTATAGAGGATAATTGATTGAATTTTAAGATTGATTAATTGGTTATTAAAATCAGAGTCATTTAAATAAAATTTGTTTCTATTTGAAATAAAAAGTGATATAATATGTTAGTGAAAATTCAATTCGTAATAATTTTATTTATATATATATAAATAAAATTATTTCATGAGACTTGAGCGTTTCCTATCTTTATGTCTCCAGAGAGGAAAAGGTAAATGAACTCCAAAAAGCAAGAAACCAAAGTTAAAGTTCTCGTTGATCGTAATACGAATGCAACCAACTTTGAGAAATGGGCTAAACCAGGACATTTTTCACGTACACTGTCTAAAGGACCAAAAACAACTACTTGGATTTGGAATTTACATGCAGATGCACATGATTTTGATACTCAAACAAATTCTTTAGAAGAAGTCTCTAGAAAAATTTTTAGTGCCCATTTTGGGCAACTTGCAATAATATTTTTATGGATAAGTGGGATGCATTTCCATGGTGCTTATTTTTCAAATTATTTAGCATGGTTAAATAACCCTATTAGTATTAAACCTAGTGCCCAAGTGGTTTGGCCAATTGTTGGTCAAGAAATCTTAAATGGAGACGTAGGTGGTAATTTTCAAGGTGTTCAAATAACATCTGGATTTTTTCAACTATGGCGTGCTGAAGGCATAACAAGTGAAATTGAATTGTATTGGACGGCTATTGGGGGATTAATAATGTCTGGATTAATGCTATTCGGAGGTTGGTTCCATTACCATAAAGCTGCGCCAAAATTAGAATGGTTTCAAAATGCAGAATCGATGTTAAACCATCATCTATCTGGATTATTAGGCTTAGGTTGTCTTTCTTGGTCAGGTCATCAAATTCATATAGCTTTACCTATTAATAAGTTATTAGACGCTGGTGTAGCTTCACAAGAAATTCCTTTACCTTATGAGTTCATTATCAATCGTGAGCTTATGGGTCAATTATACCCAAGTTTTAAAAAAGGCCTAGTTCCTTTTTTCTCATTAAATTGGGGTGAATATTCTGATTTTTTAACCTTTAAAGGTGGATTAAATCCTGTAACAGGTGGACTTTGGTTAAGTGATACTGCTCATCACCATTTAGCTTTAGCAGTATTATTTATTATTGCGGGACATATGTATCGCACAAATTGGGGAATTGGTCATAGTATGAAAGAAATTTTAGAAGCTCATAAAGGACCCTTTACTGGGGCTGGCCATACTGGTCTTTATGAAATTTTAACAACATCTTGGCATGCTCAGCTTGCAATTAATTTAGCAATGATGGGATCACTTAGTATTATTGTTGCTCACCATATGTATGCGATGCCACCTTATCCATATATTGCAACAGATTATGCAACACAACTTTCATTATTTACTCACCATATGTGGATTGGAGGTTTTTGTATTGTAGGTGGTGCGGCCCACGGAGCAATTTTTATGGTTCGTGATTATAACCCAGCAAAAAACTACAATAATTTGTTAGATAGAGTTATCCGTCATAGAGATTCTATTATTTCTCATTTAAATTGGGTTTGTATTTTTTTAGGTTTCCATAGTTTTGGTCTATATATACATAATGACACAATGAGAGCGTTAGGGCGAGCTCCTGATATGTTTTCTGATACAGGGATTCCTTTAAAACCTATTTTTGCACAAGCTATTCAAAATTTACATCTAGTAGCACCAAGCAGCACTGCACCAAATGCTCTAACAACAGCAAGTTATGTTTTTGGCGGTGATATTGTTTCTATTGGGTCAAAAATTGCTATAATGCCAATAAAATTAAGTACAGCTGATTTTATGGTTCACCATATCCATGCTTTTACAATTCATGTGACTGTTTTAATTTTATTAAAAGGTGTTTTATATGCACGTAGCTCAAAATTAATACCTGATAAAGCAAATTTAGGTTTCCGTTTCCCATGTGATGGACCTGGTAGAGGTGGTACTTGTCAAGTTTCAGCTTGGGATCATATTTTTTTAGGTTTATTCTGGATGTATAATTCAATATCAGTAGTTATATTTCATTTCAGTTGGAAAATGCAATCTGATGTTTGGGGTTCAATAACACCAACAGGAACTATCTCTCATATTAGTGGAGGAAATTTTGCACAGAGTGCAATTACTATAAATGGGTGGTTGCGAGATTTTTTATGGGCACAAGCATCACAGGTAATCCAATCATATGGATCTTCTTTATCAGCTTATGGTTTAATATTCCTTGGAGCACATTTTATTTGGGCTTTTAGCTTAATGTTTTTATTTAGTGGTCGTGGATATTGGCAAGAACTTATAGAATCAATAGTTTGGGCTCATAACAAAATCAAGGTTGCTCCAGCAATCCAACCTCGTGCCTTAAGTATTACTCAGGGTCGAGCTGTTGGACTGGCGCATTATCTATTAGGCGGTATTGGAACAACGTGGTCTTTCTTCTTAGCAAGAATTATTTCTGTAGGATAAAATTAACGAGGTAAAATATTTATGGTAACTAAATTTCCAAAATTTAGCCAAGCTTTAGCACAAGATCCGACAACTAGAAGAATTTGGTTTGGAATTGCAACAGCTCATGATTTTGAAACACATGATGGAATGACAGAAGAAAATTTATACCAGAAAATTTTTGCTTCACATTTCGGTCATTTAGCAATTATTTTTCTTTGGACATCTGGTAATTTATTCCATGTTGCCTGGCAGGGTAATTTTGAACAATGGACTTTAAATCCTTTAAAGGTAAAACCTATTGCTCATACCATCTGGGATCCTCATTTTGGTGAGCTAGCAATGAAAGCTTTTACAAAAGGTGGTGCCTTTTATCCTGTAAATATATCTTATTCAGGTGTCTATCATTGGTGGTATACTATTGGGATGAGAACTAATAATGATTTATATGTCGGATCTATTTTTTTAATAGCTTTGTCTAGTTTATTATTATTTGCTGGTTGGTTACATTTACAACCGAAATTTCGCCCAAGTTTATCTTGGTTCAAAACTAATGAATCACGCTTAAATCATCATTTAACTGGCTTATTTGGGGTTAGCTCATTAGCTTGGACAGGACACTTAGTACATGTTGCTATTCCTGAATCTCGTGGTATTCATATTGGATGGGATAATTTTTTAACAACTTTACCACATCCAGAAGGTTTAACACCATTTTTTGATGGCAATTGGAATGTATATGCACAAAATCCTGATACAGTAGAACATATTTTTGGTACAAAAATAGGTGCAGGTACAGCAATTTTAACATTTTTAGGTGGATTCCATCCACAATCTCAATCTCTTTGGCTTACTGATATTGCACACCATCATCTTGCCATTGCAGTTGTATTTATAATTGCTGGTCACATGTATCGAACAAATTTTGCTATTGGACACAATATGAAAGAAATTCTAGATGCTCATCGTCCTCCAGGTGGAAGATTAGGTGCAGGACATCGAGGATTATTTGATACTATAACAGATTCTTTACATATTCAACTTGGGTTAGCTCTAGCAGCTTTAGGTGTTATAACATCTTTAGTTGCTCAGCATATGTATGCAATCCCTCCTTATGCTTTTATGGCAAAAGATTTTACAACTCAAGCGGCTCTTTATACTCATCATCAGTATATCGCTGGGTTTTTAATGGTTGGAGCTTTTGCGCATGGAGCGATTTTTTTTGTTAGAGATTATGATCCAGAAGCAAATAAAGACAATGTTTTAGCTAGAATGTTGGAGCATAAAGAAGCAATTATTTCCCATTTAAGTTGGGTTAGTTTATTCTTAGGTTTTCATACGTTAGGTCTATATATCCATAATGATACCGTGGTTGCATTTGGACAACCAGAAAAACAAATATTAGTAGAACCGGTTTTTGCACAATTTATTCAAGCAGCTTCCGGGAAAGCCGTTTACGGGTTTGATTTTTTATTATCATCTAAAGAAAGCCCTGCTAGTGTTGCTGGGAGTGAAATCTGGTTACCTGGTTGGATAGAAGCTATTAATAATGATAAAAATGATCTATTTTTAACTATTGGTCCCGGTGATTTTTTAATACACCATGCTATTGCTCTAGGATTACATACTACAACATTAATTTTAGTGAAAGGGGCATTAGATGCTCGTGGTTCAAAATTAATGCCTGACAAAAAAGATTTTGGTTATAGTTTCCCTTGTGATGGTCCAGGTCGTGGTGGTACTTGTGATATCTCAGCTTGGGATGCATTTTATTTATCAATGTTTTGGATGTTAAATACAATTGGTTGGGTGACTTTTTATTGGCATTGGAAACATGTGACAATTTGGCAAGGTAATGCAGCCCAATTCAATGAATCTTCCAATTATATTATGGGCTGGCTACGTGACTACTTATGGCTAAACTCTTCTCCATTAATAAATGCTTATAACCCTTATGGTATGAATAGTTTATCAGTGTGGGCGTGGATGTTCTTATTTGGCCATTTAATTTGGGCTACTGGTTTTATGTTCTTAATTTCGTGGAGAGGTTATTGGCAAGAGCTTATAGAAACTTTAGTTTGGGCTCACGAGCGTACACCGCTTGCAAACTTAGTTCGTTGGCGTGATAAACCTGTTGCTCTTTCAATTGTTCAAGCTAGGTTAGTTGGGTTAATTCATTTTACAGTAGGTTATATTTTAACATATGCTGCTTTCGTTATAGCCTCAACAGCTGGAAAATTTGGTTAATTTAGATTATACTATAGATAGACTTGTATATTAAAGTATACTACGACTTTAATATACAAATTTAATAAAATATTAAAAATTTAATTAAGGAATTTTTCTATGGCTAAACAATCCATGATTGAGAGAGAAAAAAAACGAGAAAAGATAGTTTTAAAGTATAGTGAACAACGTAAATCACTTCTTCTAGAGTTTAAGAAAGTAAATACTTTTTCTGAACAAATGGAAATCCATAAAAAAATCGAAAAACTACCAAGAAATAGTTCACGTATAAGATTACGAAATCGATGTTGGCGAACTGGTCGTAGTCGAGGGGTTTATCGAGATTTTGGGTTATGTCGACATATGATTAGAGAGATGGCACATAATTGTATATTACCCGGTGTACGTAAGGCTAGTTGGTAACTAAAAAAATAAAAGAGATAATAGAAGTATTATCTCTCTATTTTTATAAACCTAACTTGTTTCCACGACGATATTGTAAAAAAGCAGCAACAAATAAGCCAATTAAAGTTACCGGTATAAGACCTAATACCATGCCAAAAAGAAGAGGTTCAATCATAATATAAAGGTATATATATAAATAATTAATAAAATAATTTGGGTTTAAAACTTAACAAATTTAGATTTAGATAAGAAGTTAGTTATCTATTATAAAAAGTATTGTATTCCTAAAAATCAATATTTTATCTAAAACCAACCGAAGCTTGCCAAAGGAAGGCAAGTAACAAAAAAAGAACCGGAATAATTGGCAAAATATCGATAAGTGGACTATACATTGAGTATAACTCTGGTAACTTTGTTAGCAATATAATTCCCATAAAATATCTTATTCACCTTTTTGTAAAATTACTATCGAACCATTATATTCAATAAAATAGAGTTAGATATATTATAGTATATAGTAAGATAATAATTTATTATTCCTCCATATGACTAAGAATGACTAATAGTCGCTTATTAATTCTTTTTTTGAAAATAAAAAGTTAAAATTTTTTGAGCTTGAAAAGAAAGACTTAAAAATTAATATATATGGTTTCGAGCCATGAAAACATTAGGCTCAATACAAAAATTCTTTAGTAATAAAAAATAAAAAAAGTTGCAATATATATATATTAAATTAAAAAACAATAACCTTTAGATATACTAGTATCAAAGCTTTAATATTAGAAATTAAGGTTTTGGTATATAAGATAATAAATTTTTTAAAACTCTTTGGCCTAAGTATATAAATATTTTTTAAGTGAACCAGCCATAACTATGTAAGCCTTGACCTAAAAAGTTAACTCCAAGATAACAAATCCAAACAACAAAAAACCCAATACTTGCTAAAAGAGCTGGTTTTTTTCCATTCAAACCTACAATTAGTCGAAGATGTAAATATGCTGCGAAAATTAACCACGTAATTAATGCCCATGTCTCTTTCGGATCCCAACTCCAATAGGATCCCCAGGCTTCATTTGCCCAAACAGCTCCAGCTATGATACCAATGGTTAAAAAAGGAAAGCCTAAACTTATAGCTCTATAACTCCAATTATCTATATGATATAAAAATTTTGTACGATTATTTATAACAATATCTTCTTCTTCATTATAAATTACATCTAAGCCCAAATATAAGAATTGACTTCTTGTTAGATTTAAACTTTTTCTTATCTGTTTCTCATATTCTGCAGCTCTAACTGGTATAGTTTTTATATAATCTTCAAGTTCTAAAAAAGCCCCTACATAAACGATTGAAAACGCTGATCCCATAATTAATATGGCATAACTTAACATCATTAGACTAACATGCATCATCAGCCAATTTGATTGTAATGCTGGGACTAAAGCATTTGCCTTTTGCATCTCAAGTGGTAAAGTTAATGCAGCAAAACCAGTGATAAAAAGAACAATTGGTACGATAATACATCCAAACAATGAACTTTGGGTTTTATATTCTAAAATTTGATATACAAATAAAAGTATACATGATAAAAATAATAACGATTCATATAAATTACTTAACGGGAAATATCCAGATTGTAACCAACGATTGGATAAAAAAACAAAAAGAATTAAGCTTGCAAATCGTGAAGTAACTTTTGCTAAACTACCAAAAATTTTAATATTTTTAAATCCTAAACTAAACCAATAAAAAACTGTTGAAACAAGGCAAGAAATAAAAAGGATATTATTAAATGTGCTGCTATTACTACATGCATCAAAATAATTTTGAAAAAGCATTATTAACCTCTTTTATTTTTATTTTTATTCTATCATATTATATTCAGGATTACTACAAATTTATTTAATGATTATAATTCATATTTTTACCAAAAAACTAAACATACAGAGGTTATATATATATCGATACAAATATGTATTGTATAGATAACTATATAGTTAAAGACTAAAAATCTAAATCCAATAGGTCAATACTTCGAAAAACTTATTATTACTATTATTATATTATAGAATTGTAATAATAAGAATAATAATATATATTATTAAATTAAAAAATATTATCTATTTAACATTCTATGCTAACATTTAGTATGAAGAAGTGTGTATAGTAATAAACAAGGGAATAATTTATATTCTTTAATTTAGTAAAGGGTATAAATTATTTTTGTCTCATTTATACAAATAAATATCTCTTAAGAGTAACTAAGATTATTATATATATAAAATATAATCTTAATTTAGTTTAGTTAATACATAATAAAGACAAGGAGTTCTATATGAAGCTAGCTGTTTACGGTAAAGGTGGTATTGGTAAATCTACGACAAGCTGTAATATTTCTGTTGCTTTATCTCGAAGAGGTAAGCGAGTTTTACAAATTGGTTGCGATCCAAAGCATGATAGTACATTTACGTTAACAGGATTTTTAATACCTACGATTATTGATACATTACAAGCTAAAGATTATCATTATGAAGATATTTGGCCTGAAGATGTTATTTACCAAGGCTACGGCGGTGTTGATTGTGTAGAAGCTGGTGGTCCCCCAGCTGGGGCAGGTTGTGGTGGTTATGTAGTAGGTGAAACGGTAAAACTTCTAAAAGAATTAAATGCATTCGATGAGTATGATGTCATTTTATTTGATGTCTTAGGGGATGTTGTTTGCGGTGGTTTTGCTGCACCATTAAATTATGCTGATTATTGTTTAATTGTTACAGATAATGGCTTTGATGCTTTATTTGCGGCTAATAGAATTGCTGCTTCTGTAAGAGAGAAAGCTAGAACACATGCTTTACGACTTGCAGGGCTTATCGGTAATAGAACTGCAACAAGGGATTTAATTGATAAATATATAGACGCAGTTCCAATGCCTGTTTTAGAGGTATTACCTCTGATTGAAGATATCAGGGTATCTAGAGTAAAAGGGAAAACCTTATTTGAAATGACAGAATTTGATAGTACTTTAGATTATATTTGTGATTATTATCTTAATATAGCAGATCAACTTATTGCTAATCCTGAGGGTGTTGTTCCAAAAGAAGCTGCTGACCGAGAATTATTTAGTTTACTTTCAGATTTTTATTTAAACCCGACTTCAAAAGACGAAGTTGTATTAGAATTTGATGAGTATGATAATGCATTAAATGAAGTACCTTCAATTTAATCTAAAAGAATAAATTTAAATTTTTTATTATAGGGATTTATATGACTCTTGTAAAACAGGTAGGCAATGAGGATTTGAAGGAAGAAATAAATTTTGAATGTGAAACAGGGAATTATCATACATTTTGTCCAATAAGTTGTGTTGCTTGGTTATATCAAAAAATTGAGGATAGCTTCTTTCTAGTTATTGGTACAAAAACATGCGGGTATTTTTTGCAAAATGCTCTGGGAGTAATGATTTTTGCAGAACCTCGCTATGCTATGGCGGAATTAGAGGAAGGAGATATCTCGGCTCAATTGAGTGATTATGAAGAATTAAAAAGATTATGTTTACAAGTTAAACGAGATCGGAACCCAAGTGTTATTTTTTGGATTGGGACATGCACAACAGAAATCATAAAAATGGATTTAGAAGGGATTGCACCGAAATTAGAAGTGGAAATAAACTTACCTATTGTAGTTGCAAGAGCAAATGGGCTTGATTACGCATTTACACAGGGAGAAGATACTGTATTAGCTGCTTTAGCACAACGCCCTAATTCAAAGCAGTCAAAAAATATTGAATTAAAAACTACTTCTGATGAAAATTCTATAGAGCATTTACCGCTCATTTTATTTGGCTCAATACCAGATCCTGTTGTTAACCAACTTACTTTAGAATTGAAAAAACAAGGGATTCATGTTTCAGGTTGGTTACCTTCAAAACGTTATACTGACTTACCATTAATTAATGAAGGGAATTATGTTTGCGGGGTAAACCCTTATTTAAGTCGAACTGCAACAACATTAATGAGAAGGAGAAAATGTAAGCTGATTGGTGCTCCTTTTCCAATTGGACCAGATGGAACAAGAGCTTGGTTAGAAAAAATTTGTATGGTTTTTGGTGTTGAGCCTAAAGGTTTACAAAAAAGAGAAGATGAAGTGTGGGAAAAACTAAAATATTATATTAGTTTAATTGATGGTAAAAGTGTTTTCTTTATGGGTGATAATTTGTTAGAAATTTCATTAGCACGTTTTTTAATAAAATCAGGTATGATTGTATTTGAAATTGGTATCCCTTATATGGATAAAAGATATCAAGGAGCTGAATTACAACTATTACAAAAAACGTGTAAGGAAAAAAATATTCCAATTCCTATAATTATTGAAAAACCAGATAATTATAATCAAGTAGATAGAATTCGAGATATGAGACCCGATCTCGTTATAACAGGAATGGCACATGCTAACCCATTAGAAGCAAGAGGAATAAATACAAAATGGTCTGTTGAATTTACGTTTGCTCAAATACATGGTTTTACAAATGCTATTGATGTTTTAGAACTAGTAACACGACCACTTCGACGTAATCAAAAACTGGAAAAAGTTGGTTCGCAACGTTACACTGATCGACGTTAAAATAAAGGATATTTTAAATTAATCTTTAATTCTATTATATCCTTTGTTCTAAGAGTAGACGATAATAATAAATAAAGTAACAAACTATTTTAGGTTCAGGAGTGATCTAATCTCTAAATTTTTATCATATTGAATACAAAAATTATAATTTCATTTCTACTAGGTATCTAGTAGAAAATTTGTTTTTTATTAAAATCTTTAAGTTTCTATTGTTTCTATGCTTAATCTTAAGAAATCATTATTAATCGCTTTTCTAGCTTTAAGCGTATTTCCTAATAATTCGTTTGCAGATGTTGCTGGTCTAACTAAATGTAGTGAATCTTCTCCCTTTAATAAGCGAATGGAGGCGACTGTCAAAAAATTAGATTTAAGACTGAAAAAATATGAAGTCGGTTCACCTCCAGCACTAGCTTTAGAACAGCAAATCAATCGAACTAAACAAAGGTTTGATCGTTATTCAAATTCTGAACTATTATGCGGCAAAGAAGGTCTTCCACACCTGATTACTGATGGTCGATGGGATCATGCCGTTGAATTTGTGATACCGGGAATATTATTTTTATATATTAGTGGCTGGATAGGATGGGCCGGTCGTAGTTATTTAAATAAAGTAAGTACTACTTCGAATCCTATAGAAAAAGAAATCATAATTGATGTTCCATTAGCACTAAAATTGATGGTATCCGGGTTTATTTGGCCTGCATCTGCATGGGAAGAATTTATTAGTGGAGATTTTTTAGTACCTGATGACGAAATTACAGTATCACCGAGATAATAAATCTTTTAAAAAGGTCATTAGACCATAATTTTATATAAAAATATTAAGAGGCTTCGAATAAAATGGAAAATTTTTTGAAATATTTATCTACAGCACCAGTATTATTTACTGGATGGATGGTTTTTACCGCTGGGTTTATCATTGAAGCTAATCGTTTTTATCCTGATGCTCTTACATTTCCCACTTTTTAATAACTTAACTTACTTTCTTATCCATAAATAGTTGATCTTAATTTTTATTAATTTTAATATCTATTAACTTATCTATTACATATTAAATTAACTTAATTTAATTTAATATATAATAGATAAGTTAATAGATATTAAAATTAATATTTAAACTAGAATTAATATTTGCAATAGAATAATTACTTAAAATAGAAGAATATCATTATTATAAATTTATCTTGAGGAAATAAAATGGTACAAACTCCGGGTTCGATACCTTTAAGAGAGCTAGTTTACAGAACAGACTATGTTGGAATTACACCTGAAGATATTGCTAGAGAAGAAGAGAATGCCGAAAACCCAACTGTAGGAGAGGGAGGAGATGAAAAAAGTACGATAAAAAACAACGAAGATAATAACGAAGAAAACAACGAAAATAATAACGAAGAAAACAACGAAGATAATAACGAAGATAATAACGAAGATAATAACGGAAGCAGTAAAACTACAAAGATTAAAGAAACTTTCAAATTGTGGACTGGTATAGGTAGGTCTAAAGAGGAGAAATTAAAGGATAAACAAAATAAGGCAAGGGCTAAAGAAGAAAAAGCCAGAGTGAAAGCCGAAGAAATCAAGATAAAAGAGGAACAAGCTTTGGCAAAAAAGGCAAAGGAAAAAAAAGAAAATCTAGAAAAAGGAATTCCACATGATCACCCTGTCTTTAGATTGAGAGGAGGAAATTCAGACCCCCTTGCTAAGGAGATTACTAATGTCCCTGGACAAAAAAAAAATGTATCTAAATTATATAAATCAGAAGAAACTAAAAAAGAATTAAATAAGGTTAAAATCTATATTGTTGCCAAATCAGTTAATATAGATTTTACGACTGCTTTAGTCCCTATTAGTATAGGTAATTTTGATGATCTTTCCATGACTGAATTTGGTAGGGAATATTCCGCAACTGCCGGAGCTTATCTTATGTCAAATGGTGCCAACATTATTGAGGAAAGAGACGCTCTTATATTGGATCATGGTTTACAGTCACGCTTACTAAGTTTTGAGTTAGCTAAAGAACCTTCTCTTAAAGACTTAATCTTCGATAAAACATATGATCGGGAAGGGAACCGTCAATACCCTGAATTAACTGTAGATGACCAGTCATCAGGTGAGTTAGGTGAGTTAAGACTTAGATCTGAAAAGAGGAAAACTCGAACTGGTGTAACAGGTTTATATTATTACTATGATCTAGATTATGAATACAGCTATACTTTATTAGATCACACTATTTTCGCTAATACCCAACCATACTCGACAGCTCCAAGAGACGAGGCGAATTATAATAGAACATTTAAAGACATATTAAACAATAACTTTAAAGATTTTAAACTTGATCAAGTGTGGAATAAAGAAAAAAAGAAAGTACGTTTTGATAATGTAGAAGATATAGTCTTCAAGAACACAACAGAATTAGTAAACAAAAATATAATACCCATTTTCTTTAATTTGGAGCAGGCACAGGATTTGTTAATAACAGTCATGGAAGAACTTTTAGAACCTTTTAAAAACACAAGGTTTATTGAAGATCGGTATAACTGTGATACATATAACTTAACAAATTTAGATTATTTAGATGATTCTTTCACTTTGCAAAATAAATATATTATGCCTGAGACAAGGCTTGAGATAATTAAAGAGTGGTTAGTGAAATATCGATTTATAAAATCTAATACCGACTTAGAAGAACTCTACGAGGATAATTACCAGGAATTTATATTCCCTTATCTTCGTGAGGATTTACAGGAGTTACTTGACCTTGACCAACAAAGCGAGACATCTTATTTAAAAACAAGTGAAAGTGTTTTGTTAAAAACTACCAAAGATATTAAAATTGTAGCCATTGGATTAGGCGATTTTTTAGAATTTTGGAAAAGTAATGAAATAAAAAATGGAGATTTATTATTCATGCAACCTACAAAAAACTTTGATACTAAATTTTTAAAACTACCTACAAGGAATAAACCAAGAAGTGGAGCATTAATATTTAAGAGACCTAACGATGCTTTTTATAAATATCAACAAAAATTTCTGGGTCAAAATAAAAAGAATAATAATAATAGATATAGCTACCGAGTATTAAATTCTCCAATTAAAAAGTAATAAAGTAAATTTTATTTTTTCGTTATTGGTTATTAAAAGCTAAATATACGACCCTTTGCTTTGTTTCAGGTGTTATTGAATTAATTGTTTTTTAGAGTAGTTAGAAATATTATTTTAAGTAATGGTTAAAGCAATACTAGGTTTTTTACTTCGTATTGCTTTATCCATTACTTAAAGTTTCTTTAATAGCCTTCACTCTTATTAGAGCTCAGGTAATAAATAGCAGAGAGAAAACTCTAACTATTTTAAGATAGATTAACCAATGATAGAAGGTGCTGAAATCGCAACAGGAAGAATTTCGTTAGATGCTAAATCTAATGGGAAATTATGAGCGTTACGTTCATGCATTACTTCCATACCTAAATCTGCACGGTTGATAATATCTGCCCATGTATTAATTACACGACCTTCGCTATCTACAACAGATTGGTTAAAGTTAAAACCATTTAAATTGAATGCCATAGTACTTACACCTAAAGCTGTTAACCAAATCCCAACTACAGGCCATGCTGCAAGGAAGAAATGTAAAGCTCGAGAGTTGTTAAAACTAGCGTACTGGAAGATTAAACGTCCAAAGTAACCATGTGCAGCTACAATGTTGTAAGTTTCTTCTTCTTGGCCGAATTTGTAACCGTAGTTAACAGACTCAACTTCACTCGTTTCACGAATTAAACTTGAAGTAACTAAAGAACCATGCATAGCACTAAATAATGAACCACCGAAAACACCAGCAACACCAGCCATATGGAATGGGTGCATTAAAATGTTATGCTCAGCTTGGAAAACGATCATGAAGTTAAATGTACCAGAGATACCTAATGGCATACCATCAGAGAAACTACCTTGACCGATAGGGTAAACTAGGAATACTGCAGAAGCTGCTGCTACTGGAGCAGAGAATGCTACGAAAATCCAAGGACGCATACCTAAACGGTAGCTAAGTTCCCATTCACGACCCATCCAACAAGCAACACCGATTAAGAAATGGAATACGATTAGTTGGTAAGGACCACCATTGTATAACCACTCTTCAATTGAAGCAGCTTCCCAAATTGGGTAGAAATGTATACCAATTGCGTTTGAACTAGGTATAACAGCACCACTAATGATGTTGTTACCGTATAATAAAGATCCAGCTACAGGCTCACGAATACCATCGATATCTACAGGAGGTGCTGCGATAAAAGCGATGATGTAACAAGAAGCTGCTGTTAATAACGTAGGGATCATTAAACAACCAAACCAACCAATATATAAACGATTTTCAGTACTAGTAATCCATGTAGCAAATGTTCCCCAATCTCTTTTTTCGCTTTCGCGTCTTTCTAAAGTTGCAACCATAATAATTTTTTAAGATATGTTTTAATTCTTCCCAGGTAACTTATAACTTTTAAACTAATAAAAATATTCTTAATTCGTATGAAGATTATAGATCAATATAATAGCCTGTTCCCCTTTAATATAGTTATTTTACATAAAGCTAATTATAAATTTTAATTGTTATTGTTATTCCATATAATAATTTTATATAACGTTGTTATTATCTTTTAAAATTTTTTACTATAAAAATGACATAAAAACTACCATCATAAAAAATACTTGTTACACCTTTGATTAAATGTTGTTATTTATTGCACATTGACAATTAAAATCTAAGTAGAATAGTATAAAGATCAACCTAGAATTAGTTTTCAGTAAATTTTACTTTGTAACAACTAGTTTTTTAATTTTTTAAACTAATAAGATATAATTTTTTATTAAGATTACTAAGTATTATGTCACATTCTGTAAATATTTATGACACTTGTATTGGTTGTACGCAATGTGTTCGAGCTTGTCCTACAGACGTATTAGAAATGGTTCCTTGGGATGGGTGTAAAGCTGGGCAAATTGCTTCAGCTCCTCGTACAGAAGATTGTGTAGGATGCAAACGCTGTGAAACAGCTTGCCCTACAGATTTTTTAAGTGTTCGTGTTTATTTAGCAGCTGAAACGACACGTAGCATGGGACTAGCATATTAGTTTAATTTAACTAAGCATAGCTTATATTTAAGCTATGCTTAGTTGCTATGTTAATGTAATAAGTAGAAGCAGTGGGTTGCTAACTCAATGGTAGAGTAATCGGCTTTTAACCGAAAAGTTCTGGGTTCAAGTCCCAGGTGACCCAATTAATATTATTATTCGAGGTGTTAAAAATCTAAAGATACTTAGTCTGTTTAATAGATAATAATCTTTTTTATCTAGTTGCTTATTAGCATTTCTAGATAAAAAAGTAAAAATCAATAATAATCGCATGCGGCAATAAATATTAAACCTTAGAGGGATTAATCTCTTGTTTTTTATCTATCAGTGTAGATGTTTCTTTTGCTCGTCTATGTCGAGGTAATGAAATTTTATATGTTGGTCTTACTTTCGGTTTTTCTTTTTCTGGAGGCTTCTCCTCTTCTTTTTTTACAGTTTTTGATATTGAGACTTTAACCTTGTCAAAATCTACATCAACTAAAATATCCACAGGATCATCATCATCATGATCTTTTTTATAACGTAAATATTCTAAAGAAACTTTATCTTCTACTAATTTTACAATAGCTCGACGTAAAGGACGGGCACCGTAGGTCGGATTAAAACCTTCTTCAATTAATAGTTCCATCATTCTAGGCGTCATACTTAATGTAATCTCTTTCTCTTTTTTTACCCTCTCTATTAAATCTTCTACCATAATAACAGCAATTTGCTTAATATTATTTTTTGTAAGCTGCTCAAAAACAATTATCTCATCAATACGGTTTAGAAATTCTGGCTTAAAGAATGCTTTAAGACTTTCCCCAACAGTATTACATAACTGAGCGTATTTTGTTTTTTTTGAATCGCCTGTGTCACCCCCAAAACCAATTTCTTGAGAACTTAAATCGTTGTTCTGAATTGCTTTAGAACCTAAGTTAGAAGTCATTATTAATATAGTATTTTTAAAATCAATAACCCTTCCCTTAGAGTCAGTTAAACGACCATCTTCTAGTATTTGAAGTAATAAATTAAATACGTCCGGATGAGCTTTTTCTACTTCATCAAATAATACAACAGTATATGGCTTACGACGGACAGCCTCTGTCAATTGTCCACCTTCGTTATAACCTATATAACCTGGTGGTGAGCCAATTAATTTTGCTACAGTATGGCGTTCCATATACTCTGACATGTCTAAACGAACCATAGAATCTTCTGCACCAAAAAAGAATGATGCTAGAGTCTTTGTTAATTCTGTTTTACCTACTCCAGTCGGGCCTGAAAAGAAAAAACTTGCAATTGGTCGTTTCATATTTCTCATTCCAACTCTAGCTCGGCGGACCGCTCTAGCTACGGCTGAAACAGCTTCCTTCTGTCCAATAACTCTTTGGTGAAGAACATTTTCTAATTCTAGTAATCTCGTGTTTTCATCCTTAGTAATTTTAGTTACTGGGACACCAGTCCATAAAGCGACAATAGAGGCAATATCCTGAGCTTCAACCTTTAACCTTTCTAATACACCTTTAGGGACACTTCTTTTTTGTGCTTTAATAATAGCACCCATTTGGGCACGTAAACTTAATTCATCATCTCTAATTTCAGTTGCTGTTTCAAATCTTTGCTCACGAACAGCTAAATCCTTGTTATCTAGAATATTTCGTAGCTCTTTATCTAATATATGTACAGCTGGAGGAAGGCGGTAATTCACTAATCTAACTCTGGCACTACCTTCATCAATTAAATCTATCGCTTTATCGGGTAAGAATCGATCGGCTATATACTGAGCACCTAAATTAGCTGCAGCCGTTAAGGCTTCATTTGTAATCTCTAGTCTATGGTGTTGTTCATAGCGTAATCTTAAACCTTTTAAAATAGTTATTGTTTCTTCAATACTTGGTTCATTTACCCAAACAGGTTGGAAACGACGTTCTAAAGCAGGGTCTTTTTCAATATGTTGTCTATATTCATCAATTGTTGTAGCTCCTATACATTGTAATTCTCCACGTGCTAGAGCAGGTTTTAAAATATTCGCTGCATCTAATGCTCCCTCAGCTGCCCCTGCACCAACAAGTGTATGAACTTCATCGATTACAATAATTATGTTTTTTTGTTCTTTTAATTCTTGAACAATCCGTTTTAAACGTTCTTCAAATTCACCTCGATATTTTGTACCAGCTAATAGAAGAGTTATATCTAAAACAAATACTTTATGATCGTGCAATTCGCTTGGAACCTCGCGTTGCACAATTCTTTGGGCTAAACCTTCAGCTACTGCTGTTTTACCTACTCCAGGCTCACCAATTAAAATTGGGTTGTTTTTTCGCCGTCTTGATAAAATTTGGATAACACGCTCGATCTCGTTTTCTCTACCAACAACAGGGTCCAATTTTGCTCTATTAGCAGAATCTGTTAAATCTGTAGTATACTCAAGCAGATTTGGAGCTGTTAAAGCCACCCCGTCTAAATCATCGAAAAGAAATAAATCCTTCGTTTGACTTTGATCTCCTGCCCCCACATTAGCTAATACTTTTGAAGATCCAGACTCATGGTTTCGATCTAATTCACTAAGAACATAGGCCTTAATTTTTGGTATATTCGCACCAAGATTATGTAAAACTTTTAAACATATTCCATCTGTATCGTTCAAAAGAGCTAAAAAAAGATGTTCTGTATTAATATAGCTATGGTTTAGTTCTTTAGATTGCTTTATAGACATCTCTAATACCTTTTTAGCCCTAGGGGTAAAAGGGATCTCTATAGCAACAAAACCCGTTCCCTTACCAATTAATCTTTCGACTTCTATTCTGACTTTTCTAATAGTAATTCCATATTCTCGTACAGCATTATTTGTTACACCACAACCTTCACCTAGTAGGCCTAAAAAGATTTGTTCTGTACCTACAAAATTATGACCTAAGCGTCTAGATTCTTCTTGTGACATCATAATTACTTGTAGAGCTCTTTCCGTAAACCGTTCAAACATAAACGTACCTCCTAACTTGGCATTGATTAATAAAATTATTGGTTATGATCATAATTTTTATATTATTTTGTATTATTTAAAATAATATATATATTTAGATATATATATATATATTATTATATAATGACAAGGTAAAATTTTCAAGAGATAAAGTAATTAAGAAAGTATTATAATAATCAAGAAAATATAATAATTTTCTTGCTTTCAGACCAAAAAATGTATTATTATATAATGGTATTGATATATCTATATTACTAATAATTATCATTTAATAAAATACTTATACTCATATTAAATTAAACTATGGCAAAAAATAAAGGTGCTAGAATTATTATAACTTTAAGATGTACTAATTGTAAAAAAACATCAAATAAAAACAATAATATTGAAAAAGAAAAAAAAAACCAGAAAAAAATTGATTATACTACAACAAAAAATCGTAGAAATACTCCAGATAGACTTGAACTAAAAAAGTATTGCCCTAATTGCAATTCACACACACAACAAAAAGAAATAAAATAAGGAGAATAAGATGCCAAAACCTGAAAATAAAGGAAAACCAACAAAAGCTAGACGTCAACCATTTAAACTCAAACCAAATGAAACTATTGATTATAAACAGGTGGATGTTTTACTTTCATTCTCTACAGAACATGGTAAAATTAAGTCTCGTCGTTCAACAAATCTAACATTAAAACAGCAAAGACAACTTTCAAAATCTATTAAAAGAGCTAGATTTTTACACTTATTACCTTTTGTAACATCTGTAGAAAATTAACCTTTTTAAATTATACTTTTTTCTACTATTTAAAAAAATAAGGTATAAAAAATAGAAAAACATAGATAATTATGAGTCGTTCGCAAAGAAATGATAATTTTATTGATAAAACTTTTACAATCATGGCAGATATAATATTAAAAGTTTTCCCTGCAAGTAAAGAAGAGAAGCAAGCCTTTTTTTATTATAGAGATGGTATGTCTGCACAATCGGAAGGGGAATATGCTGAAGCCTTAGAAAATTACTACGAAGCGTTGCAACTGGAAGAAGATCCTTATGATCGTAGTTTTATTTTATATAATATTGGATTAATATATTCTAGTAATGGTGAATATTTAAAAGCTTTAGAATATTATCATCAAGCATTAGAATTAAATCCAAATTTACCCCAAGCTTTAAACAATATTGCTGTGATATATCATTATCAAGGAGTAAAAGCCTCTGAAAAACAAAATATTGATGTAGCTAAACTACTTTTCAATAAAGCAGCTGAATATTGGAAGCAAGCTATTAATCTCGCACCAAATAATTATATTGAAGCCCAAAATTGGCTACGAACAACAGGACGTCTTTCAGTTTAAACTAAAACCTAATCTAGAAGTAAACAATTTATCTTTTTTAATAGAAATACATTGATCTTTTTTATATTTGTACAGCCTAATAATTCAACAATAAGCATAATTTTACTTTTAAATCCAATAAGATTAGTGAAAAGATTGTCAGGTTTCATTATTATTAAATAATACAAACAATTAACAAATGAATGAAAAAAATGTAAATACTGGATATATAACACAAGTTATTGGACCAGTTATCGATGCTGTTTTTTCCTCAGGTATTTTACCAAAGATCTATAATGCCCTTGAAGTATCTGGTAAGGAAGGTCCTATTATTTGTGAAGTACAACAGTTACTAGGTGATAACCGCGTTCGAGCTATTGCAATGAGCGCTACAGATGGCTTACAAAGGGGTGTAAAAGTTATTGATACTCAATCTCCAATTTTAGTTCCTGTAGGTAAAAAAACGCTTGGACGTATTTTTAATGTTTTAGGTCAAACTGTAGATAATCTACCTGATAGTGTTGGTGACGAAACATTACCAATTCATAGATCAGCACCAGATTTTACTGATCTTGAAACGAAACCAGCTATTTTTGAAACTGGTATCAAAGTAGTAGATTTATTAGCTCCATATCGTAGAGGTGGCAAAATTGGTCTTTTTGGAGGAGCTGGGGTAGGTAAAACTGTTTTAATTATGGAATTAATTAACAATATTGCTAAAGCTCATGGTGGCGTTTCCGTTTTTGGTGGAGTAGGCGAACGAACTCGTGAAGGAAATGATTTATATATGGAAATGAAAGAATCAGGTGTTATAAACGAGACAAATTTATTAGAATCTAAAGTAGCTTTAGTGTATGGTCAAATGAATGAACCACCTGGAGCACGTATGCGTGTTGGTTTAACAGCATTAACAATGGCTGAGTATTTCCGTGACATCAATAAACAAGATGTTTTATTATTTATTGATAATATTTTTAGATTTGTACAAGCCGGTTCAGAAGTATCAGCTTTATTAGGACGTATGCCATCCGCAGTAGGATATCAACCAACCTTAGGAACTGAGATGGGTGCCTTACAAGAACGTATCACTTCTACTACTCAAGGTTCAATTACTTCAATACAAGCTGTTTATGTACCAGCGGATGATTTAACAGATCCTGCTCCAGCAACAACTTTTGCCCATTTAGATGCAACAACCGTACTATCTAGGGGATTAGCGGCAAAAGGAATCTATCCAGCTGTAGATCCTTTAGATTCTACATCAACTATGCTGCAGCCTTTAATTGTGGGTGACGAGCATTATAAAACAGCTCAATTAGTTAAAGAAACATTACAACGTTATAAAGAATTGCAAGACATCATTGCTATTTTAGGAATCGATGAATTATCAGAAGAAGATCGTTTAGTTGTAGACCGTGCTAGAAAAATTGAACGATTTTTATCACAACCATTCTTTGTTGCAGAAGTTTTTACTGGTTCACCAGGGAAATATGTAGATTTAGAAAATACAATTAAAGGTTTTAATATGATTTTAGGTGGTGAATTAGATGACTTACCTGAGCAAGCTTTTTATTTAGTCGGTGATATTAATGAAGCAATCTCTAAAGCAAAAACTTTTAATAATTAATTAGGGAATTTTTCAATGAGTTTATATATTCGTGTTATTGCTCCAGATGGATTAATTTGGGATACCACTGTTGACGAAGTAGTTTTACCAAGTCTTACAGGTCAATTAGGTATACTTACTGGTCACGCCCCTTTAATTACTGCCCTTGAAATTGGTATTCTTAGAATTAAAGTTAATTCTAAATGGACGCCAATTATTGTTCTAGGGGGCTTTGCTGTTATCAAGAATAATGAAGTCATAGTTTTAATTAGTGGAGTGGAAGAAATTTTAAAACAAGATTATGGAAAAGCAAAAGAATTTTTAGCTGAAGCTACAAAAAATTTAGACTTAGCAAAAACAATTAAAGAAAAAATTGATGCTTCACAAGAAATGAAGATAGCGTCATCTAAATTACAAGCATTTAAATTTCTTGAATCTTAAAAGATTCAAAAAATATTTTTGTAAAAAGAATGGAAAATAATATTAAAATGCTAAAGTTTAAATTTTACTCAGCTAAGTCTAAGGATACTACGTCCTACCGTTCATCTACAGAATTATATTTTAATGAACATTTTGACGAATTAAGACAACGTCTCTTTTTTATCTTAAGTTTTTTATCTTTAATTACACTTTTCACATTTTATAATGTGAAGTTAATAGTGAAAATTTTAGAAAGTCCTGTAACAAATATACAATTTTTTCAATTGTCGCCAGGTGAATATTTTGTTTCTACGTTAGTTATTTCATTCTATGCAGGTGTAATTTTTTCTACTCCTTTACTGCTAAGTCAAACACTTTTTTTTTTTAGACCTGCTTTAACAAAAAATGAAAAAAATATCGTAGTACTACTATTAATTAGTTCTATTTTTTTATTTATTTTGGGATTAATATTCTCATATTTTTTATTAATTCCTGCAGCTTTAAATTTTTTTATTTTTTATGGCTCAGAAGTTGTTGAACCTTTTTGGTCTTTCACTCAATATTTTAATTTTGTATCTACCTTATTTTTTAGTACAGGGCTAGTATTCCAAGTACCAATTGTTCAGGTTATCCTAAGCTTGTCTAGATTAATTGACCCAAAAAAAATGTTAGATTACTGGCGTCCCATGATACTTTTTTCTACAATTTTAGGAGCTATCTTAACGCCGTCAGCAGATCCGATAACGCAATTATTATTAGCAGGAGCATTATTTTTTCTATATTTCTTAGGAAGTATTACATCAATTAACTTAATAAAGAAAGAAGCCTTAAATCTATAAAAAAAGTGATGAATTAGCTTCTTTTTATAAAGCACCGTTTTATCAAGCAATATTAGTCAAAAACTTTTTAATTTACCTTATTTCAATATGCAACTTTTGAGAAGACTGGTGAAAATTCTTAGTATAAGCTTTATTCTTATAATTAGTAGTTTTACACTATGTATACAAATGTCACAAGCTTACCCTATTTATGCCCAACAGGCCTATGCAAACCCTCGTGCCGCAAACGGCCGAATTGCATGTGCAAATTGTCATTTAGCAGAGAAACCTGTGCAAATAGAATCACCTAAAGCTATATTACCGAATAAAGTCTTTGAAGCTGCTGTAAAAATTCCTTATGCTAAAGATGCTAAACAAATATTAGGTAATGGCCAATTAAGTGGTCTAAATGTTGGTGCTGTTGTAATCTTACCTGAGGGTTTTAAATTAGCACCAAATAATTTAATTTCTAAAGAAATCAAAGAAAAAAATAAAGGGGTTTATATTTCTCCTTATAGCTCAACACAGGATAATATATTAGTTGTTGGTCCAATTGCAGGGGATACACATCAAGAAATTATTTTTCCTGTTTTATCACCTGACCCAGCAACTAACAAAAAAATCAACTTTTTAAAATATCCAATTTATGTTGGGGCTAATAGAGGACGTGGTCAGATATATCCTACAGGGGAAAAAAGTAATAATAATATTGTGACCTCTTCTCTAGAAGGTCAAATAACAGAACTTCAGGTTTTAGAGAAAGGAGAAACGGCTCTAACTATAACAAATTCTCAAGGAAAAGAAATTAAGCAAACTATCCCTAAAGGGTTATCATTAGTTGTTTCAAAAAAAGATAATATTAAGTTGGACCAACCTTTAACAAGAGACCCAAATGTTGGTGGTTTTGGTCAAACAGATGTAGAAATCGTTTTACAAGACCCAGCTCGAATAATTGGTTTTATAGCATTTGCTTTTTCTGTTTTATTTACACAAATCTTTTTTGTGATTAAGAAAAAACAATTTGAAAAAGTTCAAGCGGCTGATTTAAAATTTTAGTATATGTTTAATTTTATAAATGCTGGAAATAATTTTCATCCTGGTAATTTAACTTTATTACCAAAAGAGAATAATTTCAACATTAATAAAATTAAATATATGTAGTGTTTATAAAAACTTATAGTAATCTTTATAAAATAGATCTTTAGTATTTTTTAGGTAATTTTTACCAACACGATCATCAAATTTAGGGTATTCTCTTAAAGAAAATGTATTTACGGATGATTCACGTGTTAATGCAATTCCACCACTTCTAGATAATTGTAAAATGTTATATTTTTTTAATACTTTATGAAGTGCAGCAATTTTCCCTGGATCAGCTGTAATCTCTAAAATAAGTGTGGATTCTGTGATATCATTAATTTTAAACCTAAAAACTTGAGCCAAATTTAAAATTTCTTCTCGTTCCGTAACGTTTACTTGGAGCTTTATTAGAATTAATTCTCTTTCTACTAAAGGAAGATAAGTGATATCTTTAACACTTACGACATTAAGTAATTTTTTTATCTGCGCTGTTAACTGGCGAGCAGTATCTGAGCTATTACTTTGATTTATTACTACTATTGTTATTCGTTCATAGCATTTCCTCTCACATTGAGCCATCGTAATACTTTCAATTTGAAATCTTCGTCTAGTTAATAAGCTTATAATACGAACTAATCCTCCAGCATCTTTTTCAACCAAGACTGAAATAATTCTCTTCATAGTCACCTCAAATAATATTTTTATTACATATATTTTTTTCTGTTTTTGTTTAAGTAAAACAAGCGGAACAAAAAAAATTTTTGTCCCGCTTATTTTACTTAGTAGCTTCAACTATAAATGAGAAAGCTGGTGGATCTAAGATAGCTAATTGAGAGAGCATTTTACGGTTCAAAAGAACTTTGGCTTGTTTTAAATTATGTATAAACCGACTATAATTTAAGTTATAATAGCTAGCCGCTGCATTAATCCTTGTTATCCACAATTGACGAAACATTCTTTTCTTTTCCTTTCTTCCACGGTAAGCATATATCAGGCTTTTTATAACTTGCTGATTTGCTATACGAAATAAACTTGAATGAGCGCCACAAAACCCTTTTGCAAGTTTTAGGATTTTATTTCTACGTTTCCTAGCTACATTTCCTCTCTTAACTCTAACCATTATTGATATTTCCTTTATAACTTAACAAACTAACATTTTTCTTATTGCTTTTGTATCAGACTTACTTACTAAAGTAGTATTTGCTAAATTTCTTTTCTGTTTTGGAGATTTTTTTTCTAAAAGGTGGCCTTTAAAAGCTTTACGCCTAACAAATCTCTTTCCTGCAATAAGTTTATAACGTTTTTTTGCAGACTTTCTTGTCTTAATTTTTGGCATAATTTTTATATTGTATTTATATATCTATATAGTATATATCAAAAAGAAGTAATTTTTGAATTTCAAGTTTAAAACTTCTAGATTTTATATATAAATGGTTTCATCCCCAGGTTCCCAATCACTAGGGCAAACTTCATCTGGATTTTCTGTTATATATTGAATCGCTTGTAAAATTCTTAACGTTTCATCGACGCTACGACCAAATGATAAATTATTCGTTGTTGAATATTGTATGATACCTTTTTTATCAATAATAAATAAGCCCCGTAAAGCAACTCCTGAATCGTGTAAAATATTATAAGAATTACTAATTTCTTTTCGTAAATCAGAAACTAAAGGGTAATTCAATAATCCTAAACCTCCATCTTCACGTTTAGTTTGTAACCAAGATAAATGGGAGTACTCACTATCAACAGAAATGCCTAAAACTTCGGTATCAAGAGAACTGAATTCTTTGAAACGATCGCTAAATGCAGTAATTTCTGTAGGACAAACAAAAGTAAAATTTAATGGGTAAAAAAATAAAACGACGTATTTTTTTTTTCGATAATCTGATAACCTTATTTTATAACGCTCTTCATCATATACTGCTATTGCTTCAAAATTGGGAGCTATTTTTCCTACCTGTACATTATTATTATTATTCAAAATAATATTTTCCTTTTCTAAATATGAATATTTAACTTTATAATTTCCTAAAATATAGTCTAGCCTCAAATTACAAAAAGGTAATTAAGGCACTTTTAATATATTGTATCCCAATCTTTTTCAGTATTTAAAGGTTTCATAAATCCTAAAAGTATTAAATTAAGTACTATAGTAAAATAATTTGAACTACGTTGCCAGAAGAATGTAAAAGTTTGTAAAATGTGACCATAGTGTGAATTTTCTTTCTTTTCAATTTCTGTTAGGGCCAAATTAGCTTTCGCGCAATTATCTAAATGCTTAAAAAAACTCGGATGATTTACATTTAAAATGATAGGAAATAAACGCCCTGCACTTTGATTTGTCTTTTTGATAACATGAATATCAAACTTTCTAGCATCTAAACCAAGAGTAGCATAAAAACTACCTCTTTGTATATCATTTAAATACATTGTTGCAAATACAGATAGTAAAAAAAATCTACACCAAAGCTTAGCTACGGTAGTGTTTAATAATTTTGGTTGTGATTTTAAAATAGCAGCAAAAAAATCTCCATGTCTATTTTCATCTTGACACCAGCTTTCAAAAAACCTAAAGATAGGGTAGATACGAAACTCTGGATTTTTTTCTAAATGTCTATAAATGGTGATATAACGCCAATAACCAATTTTTTCTGATAAATATGTAGCGTAAAAAATAAATTTAGGGGAAAAAAATGTATATTTACGACTTTTTGTCAAAAATCCTAAATCTAGTGTTAAATTAAAATCACTCATGGATTTATTTAAAAAACCTGCATGTCTGGCTTCATCTCTAGACATAAAAGCAAATCCTTCAGCTAATAAAGGGTTTTTTATTTTTAGATTTCTAGATAATTCTTTATATAATAAAAACCCTGAAAATTCAGCTGTACAAGAACGTTCTAAAAATTCTATAACGAGAGATTTTGTACATTCATCAAAATGTGCCCAAGACTGATTAAACTCCTGATCACGAATAAAGTGATGTTGGTTATAATCCATACGAAATTCTTCTATAATGGCTTCAAGCTCTAATTTATTTGATTTAATATCTAAATTAGCCATTGCATCAAAATCAGTTGTATAAAAACGTGGTGTAAGTAAAGACTCACTAGCAGGAGCTTTTGTTTTTACATTGCTATTCGATTCTCTTTTGCTTCCATTGATTGACTTAGCCATAAATTGTACTCCTAATATAATTTGTTTATGGATTATTGTTTTTTTTATTAAAATATCATTTGCTATTAGTTCAAATTAACTAAAATACTTAAATAAAATTAGTTTATTAACCAAATAAGAAGTCTGGGCTTGAACTAAAATCTATATACAAACCAAAGTACCTACTGTCTACTATACCTTATTTTAATATTTTTTGTTTAGTTCAGCAAGCTCCGCACATAATATATATATTATATTATATAATATTATTAACATAAAGTGTTTAATTTTATGATATAAGATATATGATATCTCAATTAAATACTAATTATCTTTTGAATTAAAATCTATATAATATTTAATTGATTTTGACCTACAGTTAAATTTAAATGTATAATGATAATTATATTGATTATATATTTTCAAAATTTAAGGAATACTCATGGATATAATTAGCTTAGGTTGGGCTACCATTATGATGATATTTACGTTTACTCTTTCGTTAGTCGTTTGGGGTCGTAATGGCTTTTAATATTATATAATTTTAAGTATAAGGATAAAATAATTTATGGGTGGAGAAATTTTATCAATTAGTGTTTTATGTTTTAGTATGGTACTTATCGGTTTATCTCTTGGATTTCTTTTATTAAAAGTTCAAGGAGAATAAAAAATTAAACTCGATTAATCAATAATCATTATATTATTAATTTTATTAAATTATTTATTATAGGAAAAACATACTATTATGGATTATATGAATATATTTGGTATACTAACGACAATACTTAACATCGTATTAATCTTAGTTATATTGGTTAGAAGTCCCAATGAGCAAAGTTTACAAGAGAATTTGGATCCATTTAATCTTTTTGAAAGCTCTAGTAGAGCAGAAAAATCAATTGATAGATTAATTAAAAGATTAACATTTATGTATTTTTTTTTAGCCCTTTTTTATGCTATTCAAGGCTATTTTTAAAAGAAGATTATTATCTTTATAACTTTTAGTTTGAGAAAATAATTCAGGGGGCTGTATTGGTTTCGATATTTATAATTATATTAATTACTAAGCAGATTTTAAAATTATATTTAGACCCTAAAAGAAATCTTATTGTTATTTCAATATTAAAAAACCAAGTAATACTTATTAAAATAACAAAATAACTTGGCTTTTAATATCGATCAATAAAGTAGTTATTGATCGATAAAGGTACAAACTACTCCTTTCTAGAGCTTTGTAAAATTTTAGTTTTGATGTTATTACCAGAAATAAATTTTTATTTTTTAGGTAAGTACAAACTTTTGATCGTTGTTGATATAATATTGTAGTTTTAATAACACAAAACTAATTAATAACTAAATCTGAGATTCTATGGGTTAATTTCATAATTACTTAAAATGGACGTGGGTTCGAATCCCACCAGCTCCTGATTTATATAATCAAAAAAATCAAAAAAGAAATTAGCATCTGTGGCCGAGTGGTTGAAGGCAACGGACTCATAATCCGTCTTCTTTTTAGAACATCGCTGGTTCGAACCCAGCCAGATGCAAATAAATTACTTAGTTCTAAATCTTTGTTTTAGGCGACTTCCTTTTCCTATAATATTACGTAGATAGTATAATTTAGATCTTCTCACACGAGAAGATTTTATAACTTCAATTGATTCCAATTTAGGTGAATGAACTAAAAATTTTCTTTCTACACCAATACCTTGGAATACCTTTCTAACTGATATTGTTAAGTTAATACCACTATTATTTTTCCCTAAAATAATACCTTGGTAATATTGTACTCTCTCTTTATTGCCTTCTTTAATAAAGACCCCCACTTTTATTGTATCTCCTACAAATATTTGTGATAAATTTTTTTTTTTGTATGCACTTTCGACAGAATCCATAATTTTTTTGGTAGATAAAACCGAAGGTCGTTTTAATTTTAAATTTTTCATTAATTTTATATATATAATATTTTACTAAAAGATAATTAAGATAAGTTTTTTAAAAACTTATCATACCATAATTAGCTCAAAAAAAGGGTTTTAATTATAATAATCACTTTTTCTATTTTGATTCTAATTCCGTAAGTAAAAAACTTTAATTTCGGTATTTACAAAGTTGTAAAGGTAATTATATAGTAAGGATGTATACTAACTATTAATTTAGTATACTATTACTATTATTTAATTTGTTCCAAGTTCAGAAATTTTATTTCGAACTATATAGAACATAAGTGCTAACAGTTACTGAGATTAGAATAAAGAAATAGATTATTTTTCATAAATAAATAAATTAAAAAAAATGGCTCATAAAAAGGGTGCAGGAAGTACAAAAAATGGACGAGATTCTAAATCAAAACGTCTAGGAGTAAAATGTTTCCAGGGCCACCCAGTTCAGGCCGGTAATATTTTAATAAGACAAAGAGGTTTAAGTTTTAAACCAGGAAGCAATGTAGGTGTAGGAAGAGATTATACCTTATATGCTCTTAAAGAAGGACTGGTTTCCTTCAAAAAAGTAAACAAAAAAACTTGTATTTCTGTAGATCAATCTTAACCATAGAATAGAAGTAAAAATTAAATTTGAGATTACAGTTTTAATTTTTAGTCTTTTAGTCATATTTCTATTCTACTTATATCTTATTATTTCCTAATCATTCTTAAAACTGATTAGAGAATAATAAGATATAAGTAGAATAGAAGCTCTAACTTATAATTTTAACTTTAAACAACTTTAAAGGTGGAAACTATAGCTTTATTCTATTCTATAGTGTAGTAAACTAAATTTAAGGATTTAAGGAAGGAAGCTTTAAATAACAAAAATTAAAGCTTTACTTCTATTTCTAGAATTATATGATATTTATATATTTCAAGGAAGTATATTTTATTAGATAAAATAAAAAATAAAAATATGACACCATCTTTAACAAACTTTTTATCTAGCTTAATTGCTGGTGGACTTATCGTAGTTTTACCTATTAGTCTTGCATTATTTTTTGTTAGTAAAAAAGATGCTTTAACTCGTGTACCACAAAAAAAATAGTGCACAAAGAATATAAAAACTTTTTAATAAGATAAAAAAAAATTTAATAAATATAAATTATGATCAATATTGTTTTTGGAGCCAATTTTCTTTTGGGTATAATAATAATTCTTGGTGTACTAATTTTATATTTTTTAAGAATTATTAGGCCCGAACTTTCACGTGATGAAGATATTTTTTTTACAACTTTAGGATTAATATACGGTTCTATTTTGATTATTCACGGGTGGCGCCTCGATCCAATATTATTGTTTAGTCAGGTTCTTTTAGTTAGTATTGCTCTTGCCGCAGGGTGGGAAAACATTCGGCTAAGAGGTTTAATCGCTAAGAAGATTAAGGAACAATTAAAGTTACCCAAAATTTATACTAATAAATCTAAGTAAAAAATTTTGTTAGTTTTTGTTTTTTTGTTTCAGAAATTAAAATATTTTCTATATTTCATTTAATATGTTTAACAAAATTTTTATAAGCTTAGCTATTGCTTGTTTAAGCAATTTAGCTAATTCATCAGTTTTAGCTATAGAACTGGATGAAGCAACGAGAACAATACCTTTAAGTAGCGATGGCAAAACAACAGTATTAACTCCAGAACAAGTTAAAAGAGGAAAACGATTATTTAATTCAAGTTGTGGTCAATGTCATGTAGGTGGGGTGACGAAAACAAACCCAAACTTAGGTCTTGATTCAGAAGCTTTAAGCCTAGCAACACCAGCACGTAATACTATTAGTGGTTTAGTGGATTATATGAAAAACCCAACTACTTATGATGGTTTAGAATCCATTGCAGAAATTCATCCAAGTATCAAAAGTGCAAATATTTTTACAAGAATGCGATCGTTAGATGAAAATGATTTAGTAGACATCGCAGGTCATATTCTATTACAACCTAAGATTGTATCTGAAAAATGGGGTGGTGGAAAAATTTATTATTAATTAAAGTGGTAAAGATTTATAATCTCTTATTCTGTATTAAAAAAATAATAAATTTTTATTTAATTAAATTAAAAAAGACTCTATACGAGAATTATTAATGAAAAATTTTTGTTTTTGTTTCTTTGTTGCTTGCTTAACTTTGGTTAGTTTTTGTAATCCGGCTACAGCCGTAGATATCAATAATGGAGAAAATGTTTTTACGGCGAATTGTTCAGCATGTCATGCTGGTGGTAACAATGTTATTATGCCTGAAAAAACTTTAAAAAAAGATGCCTTATCAACAAACCAAATGAATAGTGTTAGTGCTATCACTTATCAGGTAACAAATGGGAAAAATGCTATGCCAGCTTTTGGTGGCCGTTTAGCTGAGACCGATATTGAAGATGTAGCTAATTTCGTCTTATCGCAATCTGAAAAAGATTGGAATTAATCTACTGATTCTCACACATTCTTTTAAACAAATAAAATTTATTATTGTTGTTATATTTATTTATTTTTATGTAAATATAACATCAACAACAATCTTTTTATTTTAAAATCATTTATTTAATATAAAACCCCACCATGAGCAAAAAAATATTATACCAAGAACATGCAAGACAAGCTTTAGAAAGAGGAATGAAGGTCTTAGTTGAGGCAGTTTCAGTTACTTTAGGACCTAAAGGGAGAAATGTTGTTTTAGATAAAAAATATGGCTCGCCACAAATAATTAATGATGGCGTAAGTATTGCTAAAGAGATTGAATTAAAAGATAATATATTTAATACTGGTGTATCTTTAATAAGACAAGCAGCTTCAAAAACAAATGATGTCGCTGGTGATGGAACAACCACAGCAACTGTTTTAGCTTATGCTATTGTAAAAAAAGGAATGAAGAATGTAGCTGCAGGTTCAAATCCAATTTCTTTAAAATTTGGTCTTGAAAAAGCTACAAAATATTTAACTAATCAAATTTTAGATTATGCCCGTCCTATTGAGAATAATATGGCGATACAACAAGTGGCAACCATTTCTTCCGGAAATGATAAAGAAATTGGATCTATGATTGCACAAGCTCTTAAGACCGTAGGGCGAGATGGGATTATTTCTTTAGAAGAGAGTAGTAATACATTTATAGAATTAGCTATAACTGAAGGAATGAGATTAGATAAAGGATTTATTTCTCCTTATTTCATTACAAACCCTGAAAAAGGTGAAGTAGAATACGAAAATCCTTTTATTTTAATTACAAATAAAAAGATTACTCTGGTTCAACAAGATTTAATACCTATATTAGAAAAAGTTACTTTTACTAAGCGTCCTTTATTAATAATTGCTGAAGATATTGAGAAAGAGGCTTTATCTACTTTAGTTCTTAATAAATTAAGAGGAATTGTTAATGTGGTTGCGATTCGAGCTCCTGGTTTTGGAGATTTCCGCAAAGTTTTGTTAGAAGATATTGCAATCTTAACTAATGGGACTCTAATAACTGAAGAACTTGGTTTACGTTTAGATAGTGTTGAATTAGATTTATTAGGTAAAGCTTCAAGAATAATCGTTACGAAAGACTCAACCACTATTATCACAGAAGGCAATTCAGATAATATTAAGAATCGTTGTGAACAACTAAAAAAACAGATTGCAATGAATGAATCTGCATATGAGATTGAAAAGTTAAAAGATCGAATTGCCAAGCTTTCTGGTGGTATTGCAGTAATAAAAGTTGGGGCTGTAACAGAAACTGAGCTTAAAGATAAAAAATTAAGACTGGAAGATGCAATAAATGCAACGCGTGCTGCGGTAGAAGAAGGAGTTATCCCTGGGGGTGGAGCTACGTTGGCACATCTATCAGCTCCATTAAAACTATGGGCTAAACAAAATTTAAAAGATGATCAGCTTATTGGAGCTTATATTTTAGCAGATTCTATTAAAGAGCCGTTAAAAAGAATCGCTGAAAATACTGGTAAGAATGGGAGTGTTATTACAGAGTTAGTAGAAGAAAAATATTTTGAGTTTGGTTATAATGCAGAAATAAATGAATTCGGGGATATGTTTGATTATGGTATTGTTGATCCAGCAAAAGTAACTCGTTCAGCATTACAAAATGCTATTTCAATTGCTAGTATGATTTTAACAACTGAATGCATAGTAGTTAGTAATACTAATAAGACAGATTAAATTAGTTGTAGGATAAAAAAAGTAAAATTTCGGGATTGACGGGACTCGAACCCGCAACTTTCACCGTGACAGGGTGATACTCTAACCAAATTGAGATACAACCCCCTTAGATCCTTTATTATTGTTTGGTGTGTATAATTAGTCTAATAGAAAGATATAGATTTTGTCTAGGAACAAAGACTTAAAAAAAATATGCTGTTTTTAAACTTGTAGGGTTAATAAATTTTTCGATAAGTTAATTGAAGAATCCTATTATTATTAGGACCTAAGGCTCTGTAGCTCAGTGGTTAGAGTAGGGGACTCATAAGCCCTTGGTCGCAGGTTCAAATCCAGCCAGAGTCATATTTAGGGTGAGATGGCTGAGTGGCTTAAAGCGTTAGATTGCTAATCTATTGTACAAATAATCTTTGTACCGAGGGTTCGAATCCCTCTCTTTCCTGTACAAAAACCCACTAGAATAATCTCGTAAGAAGATAATGTATGTTATTCATTTTTTTAAACTTGACAAAATTTAGATATTGTTGTTATATTAGTAATATTATTTAATAATATTAATTTATTGAGGAGAACATTTATGAGTAATATAAATAAAATTTTCGGAGTTGATCTTGGTACGACCAACTCCGTTGCAGCAGTAATGGAAGGTGGTCAACCTACAGTAGTTAACAATACTGAAGGACTTAGAACAACTCCATCTATCGTTGCTTATACTAAAAATAAGGATTTGCTAGTAGGTCAAATTGCTAAACGACAAGCAGTGATTAATCCAGAAAATACCTTTTCGTCTATTAAACGTTTCATGGGTTCAAAATTTAGTGAACTAAGTAAAGAATCAAAAGAAGTTTCTTACAAACTTATTGGTGATAATAAAGATAATGTAAAAATTGTTTGTTCTAATATGGATAAACAATTTAGTCCGGAAGAAATTTCATCACAAATACTAAGAAAACTTTCTAATGATGTAAGTCTTTATATGGGGCAGAAGATAAATGAGATAGTAGTAACAGTACCAGCTTATTTTAATGATGCACAACGCCAAGCAACAAGAGACGCAGGACGAATTGCAGGCTTAGAAGTTAAAAGAATAATTAATGAACCTACAGCAGCTTCATTAGCATATGGTCTTGAAAAAAAGAATAATGAGTTAGTTATTATTTTTGATTTAGGTGGCGGAACCTTTGATGTTTCTTTACTAGAGGTAGGCGACGGTGTGTTTGAAGTTTTATCAACATCAGGGGATACTAAGCTTGGTGGAGACGATTTTGATAAAAAGATTGTTGATTTTATTCTGAAAAATTTTAAAGAGAAAGAGAATATTGATTTAACATCTGACCCTCAAGCCTTACAAAGGCTAACAGAAGCAGCTGAAAAAGCGAAAATTGAATTATCTAATTTAACCGAAACTACTATTAATCTTCCATTTATTACAGCAAATCAAGATGGACCTAAACATATAGAGGAAACATTAACTCGAGGAAAATTTGAAGAGCTGTGTGAGGATCTAATAAATCGTTGTAGGTTACCAGTAGAAGCAGCGATAAAAGATGCTCGTGTAGAGCGAGATGCAATAAACGAATTAGTGTTAGTAGGCGGTTCAACACGTATACCAGCTATTCAAAATTTAGTTTCTAAAATTGTTGAAAAAGAGGCTAATCAAACTGTAAATCCAGATGAAGTTGTAGCAATCGGTGCTGCCGTTCAGGGTGGCGTATTAGCTGGTGAAGTGAAAAACATTCTTTTATTAGATGTTACGCCATTATCTTTAGGAGTTGAAACATTAGGTTCGCTAATGACAGTAATGATACCTCGTAACACAACAATTCCAGTTAAAAAATCTGAAACTTTTTCTACCGCTATAGATAACCAAGAGAGTGTTGATATAGAGGTTCTACAAGGAGAACGTAAATTAGCAAAAGATAATAAAAGTTTAGGGAATTTCAGATTAGAAGGGATACCATTAGCAGCAAGGGGAGTTCCACAAATTGAAGTTACCTTTGATATTAATGCTAGTGGTATTTTAGCTGTGAGTGCCAAAGATAAAGGCACGGGTAAAATACAACGTATTAACATTCAGAATGCATCAAGTCTAGATAAAGACGAAGTAGAAAAAATGATAAAAGATGCAGAAGAATCTTCTAAGATAGATAAGGAGAAAAAAGAGAAAATTGATTTAAAAAATCAAGCAGATTTAATTTGTTATCAAAACGAAAAACAATTAAAAGAATACGGTGACAAAATATCATCAGAGAAAAAAGAACTTCTTTTAGATAGTATTAAAGTAATTCGAGACATTTTACAAAATGAGGATTTTGATAATGAAGATCTGAAAGCTAAGATGGAAAATCTGCAGAAAATTTCTCAAAATATTCAACAGGAAACTGCCGATTCGGAAGTAAAAGATACTACACAAAAAGATTCTGATGATACAATTATCGATACAGATTTTACTGATGATTAATATTCAATAATACTAATAGATATCTATAGTTTAGTTGCTCAATATTTTCTTATTGGTATATAATTACTAGTAATTAATTTTATTGGAGAATTCTTATGATTAGTTTATATTTCTTAAAACTATTTGTTTATGCTATTGTGACCGGTTTTAGTTCACTTTTTATATTTGGGTTTTTATCTAATGATCCATCAAGAAATCCGAACCGAAAAGATTTTGAATAAAAGGAAATAAATCATTAAGTTTATTTTTTTAATAAACTTAATGATTTATTTCCTTTTATTCAAAATCTTTTCGGTTCGGACATCTCAATAAAAATTATATGTGTGTTATAATTCTATTTGTTAGTTAGAAAAACACTATTTGCGAGTGTAGCTCAGTGGTAGAGCGCAACCTTGCCAAGGTTGACGTCGCGCGTTCGAATCGCGTCACTCGCTTCTAAGATTGTTTATTTTTGTTATTAAGAAACCTGCTAAAAAATATAATATAATATAATAAAACTATGCCAGAAAAAGACAAATTGATTATTGGTGGTAAAGTTTTTAGTTCACGCCTTATTATAGGAACTGGGAAGTATAAAAATTTAAGAGATATGGTGGGATGTCTTAAAACAAGTGAAAGTGAAATTGTAACCGTTGCTGTACGAAGATTTAATTTACTAAATATGTCTAAAGAGAATAATCTGATAACTTCAATTGATTGGAAAAATTTCTGGTTACTACCAAATACCGCTGGTGCAAAAACAACTGAAGAAGCTATCAGATTAGCTTTTTTAGGAAGAGAATTATCTAAAAGAATTGGTCAAGAAGAAAACAATTTTGTTAAATTAGAAGTTATATCTGACCCTAAATATCTGTTTCCAGATCCGATAGGAACCTTAAAAGCAGCAGAATTTTTGGTAAAAAAAGGTTTTATTGTATTACCATATACAAATACTGACCCTATGTTAGCAAAACATCTGGAAGATGTTGGATGCTCTACTATTATGCCTTTAGGGTCACCTATAGGCTCTGGACAAGGTATTCAAAATATAAATAATATTCAAATAATTATTGAAAATTCTAAAATACCAGTAATAATAGATGCAGGTATTGGGTCTCCTAGTGAAGCATCTTTAGCTATGGAACTTGGGGCTCAAGCTGTTCTGATTAATACAGCAATAGCGCAAGCAAAAAATTCTATATTTATGGCAAAAGCTATGAAGCTTGCAGTTCAAGCAGGTAGGCAGGCTTATTTAGCTGGACGGATTGTTCCATATAAATTTGCACAGTCAAGTTCTCCACTAAAAGGATCAGATTTTTTAAATTTAAGTAAAAAAGAAGTCTGATTAAAAAATTATATGCATTATACTATATTAGTAATTACTCAAATTACTGAGCAATCTAGTATAATTCATGTGATTCATTTATTAAGTTTATTTATAATTAAAGAAATTTATCGATTTTTTAAAAAGAAAGCTGAGATCGCTCCTCGATAGGGCTGAGAAACTAGTTTAAGAGTAAATAGATAAAGATAAAAAGATATAATAATTTAATCTTAGACTCTTTTATAGAAAAGAATTAGCTTTATGACTTTTAATTTATTTAAAAAAGAAGGAGAAAGTAGTGGATACCCCTAAATGCTTAACCACTTATTACTTTATTCTTGCAAGTAGCGATTTTTTATTAGTCACTGAACCAGTTGAAGAAATTTTACGTGAACGAGTGCAACATTATCGAAGAATAAAAAAATCTACTAATTTTTGGCTTATACGATCACCAAAATTTATGGAATCTAATCAATTAGTGGATTTACGAGGTAAAGTTTCAAAAGATTGCTCAGCGGTTGTTTCATTAGATAAAAGTTTTATTACATGGCTAAAATTAAGACTGAATAATGTAGCGGTGGGAAGTTTCGTAGCACCAACTGATGATATAACAAGTCCATTAGCCTCTAACTTTATGGTTTAAATAAAAACAGGATTAAAAAGTTAATTTATAATGCAATTAAGATTAAAAATCTTAAATATTATCAACTCTACGTAGATTAGAGAAAACAGTAAGATAGAAATTTAATGTCCCAGTTTCCTAAAAAATAAAAAGAGTGAATTAAAAGGCCAGTATTTTTATCTTTAAAAAAAAAATTTAATAACAAATGATAAAATTATTTCCACAAGGGAAAACTATTTGGGACGAATACAAACAAACCTTAAATAATATTAACGATATAGAGAAAGAATTAATATCATTAAGTGATAGCGAGTTGAAAAGTAGGACTTTAAAACTTAAATATTTTGCGTCTAAAGAAGATAAAGAAGATAAAAATATATTAGCTGAAGGCTTTGCTTTAACTCGAGAAGCTTCTAAAAGAACAATCAATCTAAGACAGTACGATGTACAACTATTAGGTGGATTAGTTTTAAATGATGGTAAGATTGCTGAGATGAAAACTGGAGAAGGTAAAACACTAGTTTCAACAGCACCTGCTCTATTTAATTCTTTATCTGGGCGTGGCGTCCATATAGTAACAATAAATGATTATTTAGCAAAACGTGATGCCGAATGGATGGGTCAAATACATAGACTATTAGGATTAAAAGTAGGGTTAATACAATCGGAGATGGTGCCTGAGGAGCGTAAAATAAATTACTCTCGTGATATTATCTACGTTACTAATGCAGATTTAGTTTTCGATTTCCTGAAAGATAATATGGTAACGGATAAAAAAGAATTAGTACAAAATTCTTTCAATTTCTGTATTATTGATGAGGTTGATTCTATTTTAATTGATGAGGCACGAACTCCATTAATTATATCTCGTGAATCTGTTTTATTAGTAGAAAAGTATTTTAAAGCAAATGAAGTGTCCAAGTATTTAGAAGATAAAAAGCATTTTGAAATTGATGAAAAAGCAAAAAGAATAAGTTTAACAGAAAAAGGGCTTGATCGTACGAAGCTTTTATTAAAAGTCGATGATCCTTATAGTATCCAAGACCCATGGATACCGTATATTTTAAATGCTTTAAAAGCTCGATATCTTTTTTTTTGTGATATTCATTATATTATAAAAGGAAAAGATATTGTTATTATTGATGAATTTACTGGACGTATAATGGAGGGAAGAAAATGGGGTGATGGATTACATCAAGCTATTGAAGCAAAAGAAAATATTCAAGTTTTAACAGGAAGTGAAACATTAGCTTCTATTACTTACCAAAATTTTTTTCGTCTTTATCCAAAAATTTCAGGTATGACGGGGACAGCTAAAACTGAAGAATTAGAGTTTGAAAATATTTACGATTTACCTGTTTCTGTTTTACCTACGTATGAAAAAATGAAGCGTCAAGATGATTTAGATTTTATTTTTATTGATGAGATTAGTAAATGGCGAGCTATTGCCCAAGAGTGTCTAAAAATGTATTCTACTGGGCGACCAGTCTTAGTAGGAACAACAACAATACAAAATTCAGAGATACTTTCTCAATTACTAGTAACTTATAGTGTCCCACATCAATTATTAAATGCAAAACCAGAAAATGTAAGGAAAGAATCTTGGATTGTATCTCAAGCCGGTTGTCTAAATTCAATTACTATTGCAACCAATATGGCTGGGCGTGGAACGGATATTTTATTGGGGGGAAATCCAGAGTTCAAAGCTGCTGAATCTACTCGTTTTATATTAAACAAATTAATAGGAAAAGATAAATTTTTTATTCCTGGTATTAATTTAATAAAATTAAAAAGAGCTTTGAAAAAAAACCCTAAATTATTTGTTGACTTACAAAAAAATCTAAGTACTCTTTTAACAGTTTTGGATGTGGGTGATAGAAAACTAAATATGTTTGATAAGTTAATTTTTAATTTGAATAGTCAATTATTAACTAAGTATAAAAAAAAAACAAAAGAAGAATCAGAACTCGTAAAATCGTTAGGTGGGCTTTATGTAATTGGTACTGAACGCCATGAATCAAGAAGAATTGATAATCAATTACGAGGTCGTGCTGGAAGGCAAGGTAATCCTGGTAGTTCTCGATTTTTTTTAAGCTTAAATGACCCATTAATTAGGATTTTTGGTGGGGATAAAATTCAAGAAACTATGCAAAAGTTAAAAATTGAAAGCGAAATTTTAGACTCCAAATTCCTTTCTGATTCTTTAAACTCTGCTCAACAAAAAGTTGAAGGTTTTCATTATGATCAACGCAAGACGTTAAATAAGTATGATCAAGTTTTAGATAAACAAAGAAAAGTAATTTACTATTTGCGAGAAAAAGTACTATCTACTACAATCATGCGCGATTTGGTTATGGAATTCAGTGAAGGATTTTTAGATGATTTTATAGAGTATTTAGACTTACAAAATAAAAAAGGGAACAATATTACCTTATCAAAAAGAATTGTTAGTTTATTAAACCGTTTATCTATTTCTAATGGTATGATATACGATAATTTAGAGAGATTACCCAAACTAAAAAAATTTTTATATGAGCAATTGTGGGCCAGTTACGCATGCAAAGAATTTCGTTATTCATGTTCAACAGATTCACGAGTGTTAGATAGATATAATCAATTAATATTCTTTAGGTATATTGATTTTTTTTGGTTTAAGCATTTAGAAAATATGAGTTTTTTACTTGATGCTACTAGCTGGGAAGGGTATGCTCAAAAAGATCCGTTTCTTCAGTATGATGAAAGTGCAGCAAAGTTGTTAAATTATACACTTAAGGATTGTAGAGATTCAATAGTATTCGATATTTTTATTTCTAATCTTATCTTAACAGATAACAATTAAATTATATACAGGATTTGTCTATATACAAATCCTTTGATTTATGATATAAATATTATTATTATTTAATATTTGTAGTTTTTAATAAAATATATAGGAAAATTCAATAGTATGACAAAAAGAACATTAGGTGGAACGAATAGAAAGGTTGTTGCTGTTTCTGGTTTCCGTGCTCGCATGAAAAGTAAACAAGGCTGTAAGGTAATAAATAATCGACGTCGAAAAAAAAGAAAAAATTTAAGTATCTAAATAAATTAAAATTAAAATATTTTATTATGACTTTTCAAGAAGAACTTTTAATCTTATTAAAAGCACGTTATCCTATTATTTATGTTATCACTATCGAAGAAGATCGATTAGAATATATGATTCGGAATACTATAATTAATAATAGCTATAGCAATTTATATGTTTGGGACTTTATTGGAGGCTATAAGCTAAACCCTATAAGAAAGGAGTTTGGTAAAAGGAATCCATTAGAAGCTATCGAATTTATTGAAAATATAAATTCAAGAACCCCAAGTATTTTTATTTTAAAAGATTTTAAAAGGTTCTTAAAAGATTTAACAATTTCTAGAAAGTTACGTAATATATTGCAGTTGTTAAAAATACAGTCTAAAACAATAATTATGATTGATTTTGAAGTAGAAATACCAAATGACCTTAAGGATCATATTACTGTGATAAAATTTAACTTACCAACACCTAAAGAAATAAAAAATGAGTTAATACGACTTAATAAAAATTTAACACTACAAGGAAGTTTATCTCAACATATATTGGAAAAAGTTATTCAGGCCTGTCAAGGCTTATCCTTAGAAAAAATTAGGAGGGTATTAGGAAAAGCAATTATTATTTATAAACAGATTGATGAGCACGCCATTCCTATAATTTTAAGAGAAAAGAGGCAGGTAATTAGTCAAACTGAGCTTCTGGAATTTTGGTCAGTTAAAAATAAGCTAAAAGACGTTGGAGGAGCCTATAATCTAAAAAAATGGTTAAATGCAAGAACTGAAATATTTTCTGAGCAAGCTTTAAATTATGGTTTAGTTACCCCAAAAGGAGTATTAATAATTGGAATGCAAGGTAGTGGGAAGAGTTTAATTGCAAAAGCTGTTGCTTTTGAATGGAAACTACCTCTTTTACGTCTAGATGTGGGCAGATTATTCGCTGGAGTTGTTGGAGAATCCGAATCTCGAGTTCGCGAAATGATAGGTATCGCTGAATCATTAGCTCCATGTATTTTATGGGTTGATGAAATTGATAAGGCATTTAGTGATTCCGAACAAAATTTTGATAGTGGAACAACAACCCGTGTTTTAGCAACATTTGTAACTTGGTTAGGAGAAAAAACCCTTCCTGTTTTTGTTATTGCTACAGCTAATGATATTTATTCTTTGCCTGTTGAAATATTAAGGAAGGGTCGATTTGATGAGATCTTTTTTCTAGGGATACCAAGTAGGGAGGAAAGAAAACTTATTTATGAAGTCCACTTAAGACGTTTTAGACCTGAAACTTGGCAAAGGTACGATAGTAAAAAGTTAAGCAAAAGAGCCCGTAAATTTTCTGGAGCAGAAATTGAACAAACTATTATTGATGCTATGTATGTAGCTTTTAGTGAACATAGAGAATTTACAACAAATGATATTTTGATAGCAATTAAAGAAACTATTCCAATCCTTGATATTGATCCTCTACGTACAGAACTAATACAAAATTGGGCTGCATCAGGAAAAATCCGCGTAGCTTAAAATTATTAACCAAAGTATATTGATATAAAATTCTATTATTAATTAAAGATATGATTAAACGTTTTTTTAAATATTTAGCTAATTTAAAATTAGCTATAGTTATATTAATAGTCATTGCACTACTTAGTAGTATTGGTTCTATTGTGGAACAAAGTAAAGATATTCTATTTTACCAAAAAAATTACTCTACCTTAATTTTTAATATACCTTTTTGGAAAATTCTTCTTTTTTTAGGGTTTAATAATATTTATAGCACATGGTGGTTTTTATTACTACTTGGTATTTTAGGACTTTCTTTAGCTTGTTGTACAATTCTTCAACAACTACCAACTTTAAAATTTTCTCGACGATATTATTTTTATAAACAAGTAAATCAATATAAAAAACTAACTTTTAAAATAAAAGCAATTAAAGTATTTCCTAGTCATCTGAGCTACACATTATTAAAAAAAGAATACTCACTTTTTCAACAATCTAATAGTTTTTATGCTTATAAAGGATTAATAAGTAGGTTAGGTCCTATTGTTGTTCATTTAAGTATTATTTGTATACTTTTAGGAAGTACCGTAGGAGCTTTAAAAGGATTCAATTCTCAAGAACTGATACCTAAGACAGAAGTTTTTCATATTCAAAATGTTATAAAAAATGGCTTTTTTTCGTTAATACCTCAAAAAACTTTTCGAATTAATGACTTTTGGTCCATATATAATTCTACAGGTTCCATTAAACAATTTTATACAGATATTTCAATCTTAAATGGGGATGGAACAGAAACACAAAGAAAAACTATTTCAGTAAATAACCCGTTGTTATTAAGTGATTTAATAATCTATCAAACTGATTGGGGGATATTAGGATTAAGGTTAAAGTTTATTAAAAAAAACATATCTAATATAAGTCTTCAATTACCTATATCCAAAATTAATATATCTAGTCAAAAGATTTGGATTAGTTCGTTACCTGACATAAAGGAGGATAAAAAAAATTTTATTCTACTAATTAAAGATAATCGAGGACAAATTAGTTTATATAATAATATGGGAAAGTTTCTACGAACTATTAATATAGGTGATAATATTTATCAAACAAATTCTCTTAGTTTGAACTTAATTGATATCATTTCTTCGACCGGCATACAGATTAAATCTGACCCTGGCATTAAATTAATTTATTTTGGGTTTTTCTTTTTAATGTTAAGTAGTTTAATTAGTTTTATTTCATTTTCAGAGTTTTGGTTATTATATTTCCCAACAAAAGCTATTGCTGGAGGTAAAACAAACCGTGCTAAAGTTAAATTTAATCTTGAATTCTTAAAAATAAAACAATCTTTCTTTAATTTGTAAAATTTCTATCTTTTATAGTAACATAATTATTAAGTTTTTATATTCTTTTTCATTCTTTTCTAAAAATTAATTTTATGAATATAAAACAAAAATTCTTGTAAATATAGTCAAAAAAATATATATGGGTTATTTTTAAAATGATAAATAGACTGACAAATAAAATAGTAAACGGAAACATAGAAAAAAAAGATATAAACTATATAAAAGGAGTGTAAAATATGGATACATTGTCAAACTGGTTTTTTAGTGCTTATTGGTTGGAACTTTCAATTTTTCTTTTTTTTATAGTGCTTGGCTTTGTGATGGAAAAAGCGTTCAATTTTACTAAACCTAGAAAATGGTTCATGGCTTTTAATGGACTAATTTGTCAAAGGGTTTTATCTGTATTAGCTTTCTATGTTCCCTATCTAGATGTCGTTAATACACATATTCCTTTAATAGCAGAAACTCATCCTCTTCTTGTTAGGATTTTTCTCCCTACTTTCATAGCACAATCTGTTGATATTGTTCAACGCATACCATTTCTTTCTTTCCTGTATCTGTTATTGGGGTACGGTATTTTAATCCGTTATAAAATACCAGAAGATCGATTTGTGAGGTTTAATATAATGTACGGAATACTAATTATATCTTTCCAAGGTATTTTTCATGAATTATTTATCAATTTCACAAATGTTTTTGTTAAAGACCCTATTGATAAATCAGAAGCAGCATTAATGGCCTTTCTTGCTTGGGTACTTATATTTATACCTTGTTTTTTAAGAGCTCTTTTTGGTAAATATGATAGTAATACTTTTATGCGTGAAGCAATAGAAATACATTTGGGTAGAGATGGGCCAGATTTTATTTGGTGGGATAGGACTAGAAAAGATCAGGCACCAAAAAGACCAAAATTATAGTAAAAATATTTTTTTGATCTTTTTAATGTTATAGGCCGAGTTGGATTCGAACCAACGTAGGTAAACCAGCGGATTTACAATCCGCCCCCTTTAACCACTCGGGCATCGACCCTAGTGTTTTACTTTATTATAACTAGCCTTTAGTAACACTATTATAATACATAATCAAAAGAAATATCTATTATTATTTTATATTTATAATCTAGATATGTTTTTTTTTATAGATTATGTATTATAATATCTATATTACTTTTATTTCTTAGATGTTAAGACCTCCAAATGTAACCGCATCGGTTATCCAAAAAAAATAAAAAAATTATTATACAATTATATGAAATTAGCTTATTGGATGTACGCAGGGCCCGCTCATATTGGTACTCTTAGAATAGCAAGTTCTTTTAAAAATGTTCATGCTATTATGCATGCTCCCCTAGGTGATGATTATTTTAATGTTATGCGATCAATGTTAGAAAGAAAACGTGATTTTACTGCAGTAACAGCAAGTGTTGTTGATAGACATGTATTAGCACGAGGGTCTCAAGAAAAAGTTGTTAATAATATTAGTAGAAAAGATAAAGAAGAAAAACCAGATTTAGTTGTATTGACTCCTACTTGTACTTCAAGTATTTTACAAGAAGACTTACAAAATTTTGTTAATCGAGCTTCGATTGAGACCCAAGCCGATGTTCTACTAGCTGATGTTAATCATTATCGAGTTAATGAGATGCAAGCTGCGGACCGTACACTAGAGCAAATTGTACAATTTTATATAAAGAAGGCAAAAAAAAAGAAAGAGCTAGATACAACTAAAACATTAGAACCCTCAGTGAACATTATAGGATCATTTAATTTAGCATTTCATAACCAACATGATATTGCAGAATTAAAAAGATTAATGTCAGATTTAAATATAAAAATTAATAGTATTATACCTGAAGGTGCATCAGTACAAGAGCTAAAAAACTTACCTAAAGCTTGGTTTAACATAGTTCCTTATAGAGAAATTGGTTTACTAACAGCAGAATATTTGAAAGATGAGTTTGATATGCCCTTTATCGATACTACCCCTATGGGAGTAGTCGAAACAGCTAATTGTATAAGAAAGATTCAATATATCTTAAATCAAAATAACTTAGATGTTAATTTTGAAAAGTATATTGATATACAAACTCGTTTTGTTTCTCAATCAGCTTGGTTTTCTAGATCTATAGATTGTCAAAACTTAACAGGTAAAAAAGCAATAGTATTCGGCGATTCTACCCACGCTGTAGCCATGACTAAAATTTTAACAAGAGAAATGGGTATTCATGTTGTTTGGGCTGGAACTTATTGCAAATACGATAAGTCTTGGTTTCAAAAAGAAGTTGGTGACTTATGTGATGAGATTGTTATAACAGATGATCATAATTTAATTGGAGATTTAATTGCCAAGGTTGAACCTGCAGTAATCTTTGGTACACAAATGGAAAGACATGTAGCTAAACGATTAAATATTCCATGTGGTGTAATATCTGCTCCTGTTCATATTCAAAATTTCCCACTAAGTTATAGACCATTTCTTGGTTATGAAGGTGCTAATCAAATAGCAGATTTAATATACAATTCTTTTACGTTAGGCATGGAAGATCATTTATTAGAAATTTTTGGTGGGCACGATACAAAAGAAGTCTTGAGTGCTGGTTTATCTATAGATTCAAAAGATTCACAAATAGAATGGAATTTAGAATCTCAAGCAGAGTTGGTTAAAATACCAGGATTTATTCGAGGAAAGATTAAACGAAATACTGAAAAATTTGCTCAAGAACAAAAAATGGAGACTATTACTTTGGAAGTAATGTACGCAGCTAAAGAAGCTGCATCTTAAAATTTTGTTAAATTTTTTACAATAATAAATCTCTTGACAATAAGTAGTAAGCATTGGTACGCTTTAATGGCGTACCAGTTGGCCACGGGACGTAGCGCAGTTTGGTAGCGTATCTGCTTTGGGAGCAGGGTGCCGCAGGTTCAAATCCTGCCGTCCCGAGCCTTAGCCTTAATAGGTTAAATTAGATCTTTTGCGGAGTGGAGCAGTTTGGTAGCTCGTTGGGCTCATAACCCGAAAGTCGCAGGTTCAAATCCGGCCTCCGCTAGAATTTAGATAAACCTATTAAATTTTCAAATTCAGTTTTAGATTCATAAAGTAATGTCACTTTTTCCTAGCAAGTATATGCCTGTTTTCGGTGGTAGTACAGGTGGTTGGTTACGTTCAGCAGAGTATGAAGAAAAATATGTAATTACTTGGAATTCTAGTGTAGAACAATTGTTTGAAATGCCTACTGCAGGTACTGCATTAATGCTTTTAGGTCAAAATCTTTTATACCTTGCTCGTAAAGAGCAATGCCTTGCTTTAGGTACTCAGCTAAGAAAATTAAAAATAAAAGACTATAAAATTTACAGAATTTTTCCAGGTGGAGAAATACAATTTTTACATCCAAAAGATGGTATTTTCCCTGAAACATCGAATGAAGGTCGAACTCCAGTAGGAAAAAGAGACTTTTCGATAGGAAAAAACCCTAATCCAGCTTCTATTAAGTGGAAATAGAAAAAATTATTTTGAGTAAGTTCTGAATATAGTAATTATTATATTCAGGACTTTCTTTAAGTTCTAAGAGAATACTAGTATCCCTGTTCCTCCATATGACAATAAGACTGGATAAAAAATTTAACTTTTTATATTTTAGGAGAGATGGCAGAGATGGTCGATTGCGTCTGATTTGAAATCAGATGAACGTTTACGCGTTCCGTGGGTTCGAATCCGACTCTCTCCTGTTCTATTTGTTTCGTTTAATAAAAAGTATGATTATATTTTTTATGTTTTTTATAAACTTGCTAAAAAATATAATATTGATATATAATATTGTTATCTATTAATATTAATATTTTTTACTAAAGGTAAATCAAAATGGCAAATAGTAGGGCATCAAAGAAACGTATTAAAACAAATAGGCGAAATCGAATTATTAATAATTCTTATAGATCTTTAATGAAAAGTTCTGAAAAAAGACATTTAGATCTTATTAAAAAGTATAAAAATATAACAAACAATAGTCCTGAGGATAAAACTATCCTTCGAACGTCTCTTGCTTCAGCAATTAGTCAAATTGATAAGGCTGCAAAAAAAAAAATTATTCATAAAAATACAGCAATTAGAAAAAAAACAAGTCTATTTAGAAGGACTTTTTTTATCCCAAACATCTAAAAATAATAAATCAAAAATATTTGTTCTCAATATCCCGTTTAGATCCAGAATAACTATATAAAAAAATATAAATATATTATGGAAAATATTATAGAGAATAAAAAAAAAAAACCTCCGATAATCCTACCAGATTTATCCGAGGTTCAAAGAATAAGTTTTTGTTGGTTTTTAAGTGAAGGATTACCTGAGGAATTAACGAGTTGCCCTTCGATATTAAACAAAAGAAGTGGAATAGAATTGATTATTTATGGACAGGAATATAAAATTTTTTATCCTAGCTTTGCTATCCTAAGCTCGTTACACAAAAAAGGGAATTACAATCTAAGAATTTATGTGTTAATGTCGCTGAGGAAAAATGAGACGTTAGTAGACGGTGTATTACAACGGGAAGACTCTTCTAAAAAGGAACGGGTATTATTTGGTGAAATTCCTCTCATAACTGAAAAAGGGACTTTTATATTCAACGGGTGTGAGAGAGTAATTGTGAGTCAGATAATTAGGAGTCCTGGCCTTTACTATAAAAGAGTAAAAAAAGAAAAAAAAGTTTCTTATGAAGGAACAATTATCTCAAAATATGGTTCATGGTTAACCTTTGAATTAGAATATAACTTAATTTGGGCTAAGTTTGATAAACAATATAAAATTCCTATAAATTGGTTTTTAGTTGGTTTTTCCCTAGAGGAAAAAGAAATTTATCAAACGATTCAAAATTATGAGTTTCTTAAAAAAAGTGTTGAGTCTCTTCATTCAATTATTTGTCAAAAAATGTTCGATGACGGTGATTTAGAAGGGTACAACCAAAATATGCTACTTGCAGTTTTTAGAGTAAGAGAACTTATATATGAGCGTCTTTTTAATAAGAGTTTATATGACCTAGGAGAAGTTGGTCGAATAAAACTGAATAAAAAATTAGGAATTAGTTTACCCTTAAATATAAGAACTTTAACTTCTTTAGATATTTTAAAAACTATTGATAAATTAATTTATATCAGTTCTTTTAATGAAAAACTTGACGATATCGATAATTTAGAAAACCGCAGGGTACGCTCTGTAGGTGAGCTTATGCAACTTCAAGTACGGGTAGCTCTTAATCGGTTAAGAAAAAAAATTACTACAGATGAAAAGTTAACTCCTGAGATGTTTAGAGTTAAAAAGATTAAAAAAAGCGTTGTTAACAAGAAACCTAAGGCAGGAAAAACTAAAACTAGTAAGGCTAACAAAATAGTTGAAGAAGAAATATTTTCAAAACAAACTTTAATGCCTAACCATCTAGTAAAATCAAAAGTTTTGACTTCAGTCATAAGAGAATTTTTTGGTCTAAGTCCGTTGTCGCAATATTTTGATGAGATAAATGCTTTAGCCCAGCTTACACATAAACGTAGAATTAGTTCGTTAGGTCCAGGAGGCTTAAATAGTGAACATGTCAGCTTTGCTGCTCGAGATATACACCCAACGCAGTATGGGCGTCTATGTCCAATTGAAACCCCTGAAGGACAAAAAGCTGGCTTGATTGCTTCGTTAGCAACTCACGCGAGAATCAATTATTATGGTTTTATTATAACACCTTTTATTCGAGTATACAAAGGAAAAGTAATGAAAGATTCAGGTTTGGTTTATTTAACTACTGAGCAAGAAGCAAAATATAAAGTTGCAGCAGGTGATGTTTTATTAACTAATGATAACTTTTTTCAAAAGTCTTTGGTACCTGTGCGTTATCAGAATGAATTTATAGTAACAAATGCTGATGATGTTGATTTTTTAGCCATTTCTCCTATACAAATTCTTGCGATAGGTGCTTCATTAATTCCGTTTTTAGAACATAATGATGCTAACCGTGCATTAATGGGTTCAAACATGCAAAGACAAGCTGTTCCATTATTATACCCAAAAAAACCTATTATTGGTACAGGCTTAGAACATCAAATTGCTGCAGATTCACAGATAGTTGTTATAAACTTATTAGATGGAATTGTTGATTCTGTTTCGTCGGAGCGTATTATAATTATAGATAATAAAAATTTCGGGAATTCTAAAATATATTTTTTAGACAAATATCGTCGTTCTAACCAGGAAACAGTAATTAACCAGAAGCCTATAATTTGGACAGGTGAAATCGTAAAACCTGGTCAGATCATTGCAGATGGGCCTGGGACAGATGGAGGAGAACTTGCTTTAGGTCAAAATTTAACAGTCGCTTATATGCCTTGGGAGGGTTACAACTATGAAGATGCAATTTTAATAAGTGAAAGATTAGTACAAGAAGATCTTTTTACTTCAATTCATATCGAAAAATATGAACTTCGGCTTGTATACCATAGTGATACTGTAGAAGAAATTACAACACAGATTCCAAATATCGAAGCAGATGCAATCTTTAATTTGGATACAAATGGAATAATAAAAAAAGGAACATTTGTTAATGCAGGTGATATTTTGGTTGGACGGATTACACCTATTGTAGAAGAAGAAGAATTACCTGAGAGTAAACTATTAAGAGCGATATTTAATATCGAATCGCCAGAACCTGAAGATACGTCTTTAAGGGTGCCAAATGGTATCTCCGGTAGAGTTATTGAAATACAAACGGCTTCACGCGAAAAAGGAGATAGTTTAGCTTCAGGTGTGTATGAGTGGGTTTGTATTTCATTAGCTCAAATAAAAAAAATTAGGATTGGGGATAAACTTTCAGGTCGACATGGTAACAAAGGTGTTATTTCGAAAATAATCCCAACGCAGGATATGCCATATTTACCTGATGGTAGAATTGTAGATGTTATTTTAAATCCTTTGGGTGTTCCCTCACGAATGAATGTAGGTCAACTCTTTGAATGTTTGCTTGGTTTCGCTGGGGATTACTTAAATCGTAGATTTAAGGTGATTCCATTTGATGAGATGTATAGGCCAGATGCTTCACGTATTTTAATAAACAAAGCCTTAAAAAAAGCCGCAAAAAAAACTAAGAAATCTTGGCTTTTTAATAAATCTTCTCCAGGCAAAATTTTATTAACAGATGGTCGAACGGGTCAAGTTTTTGATAATTCTATTCTCGTTGGAAAGTCTTATATTTTAAAGCTTATTCATTTAGTAGACAAAAAAATGCATGCACGTTCAACTGGTACATACTCTTTAGTCACTCAACAACCTTTAGGGGGTAAATCAAAACATGGGGGTCAAAGATTTGGAGAGATGGAGGTTTGGGCTTTGGAAGCTTTTGGTGTAGCATACACTTTGCAAGAGTTATTAACTGTAAAATCTGATGATATCAATGGACGAAATGAAGTATTTAGTGCTATTATTCAAGGTTTCCCGATACCAGAGCCAGGTATTCCTGAGTCTTTTAAGGTATTACTTAGAGAATTAAATGCGTTAGGCTTAGATATTACAACACACCACCTTGGTAAATTAGATAATGGGGAAATGGTTTCTTCTAAAGTTAACTTACTAGCTCTTGTTAAATCTAAACCATGATAAAAATAAATATTTGCACAAAACAATGAAAAACATGAAACAACAATTCGAATATGTAAAGATTAATTTAGCTTCTCCAGACTGTATTAAAGAATGGGCCGAAAAAACTTTACCTAACGGTGAAATAGTTGGTGAAGTTACTGAACCAGAAACTATTAATTACCGAACACACAAACCTGAAAAAGGTGGACTGTTCTGTGAAAAAATTTTTGGGCCCGTTAAAAATTGGGAATGTACCTGTGGTCGTTATAAACAAAGAGATCTTAGCATTGTAGTATGTGAGACCTGTGGGGTAGAGCTTACAGAATCTCGAGTACGTAGACATAGGATGGGTTACATCAATTTATTGTCCCCAGTTGTACATATCTGGTATTTAAAAGGATCACCAAGTCTTTTATCAGCTATTTTGTATTCTTCTATAACTAGGCTTGAATCCGTAATTTATAATGGTAAAGAACCTGGACAAGATCAAGACATTTCAAAGTACACTGACTTTTTTTATGATGCTATGGATGAAGGGTTTGTTTTTAGTAAAAAAAGTCAGGGAGCCGAAATTTTATATGATAGTTTAAAAAAAATTAATTTAAAAGAAGAGATTGAAGATAATCGTAATATAATGCTTTGTTCAAAAGCTGTAAAAAAAATTGAGGATGCTATTAAAAGAGTCCGTATATTCGAAAATTTTTTAACTACGAATACAAGACCTGAATGGACAATATTACATTTCCTCCCAGTTCTTCCACCTGGAATTAGACCTATGGTAAAACTGGATAACGGAAGATTTGCTACATCAGACTTGAATGAGCTTTACCGAAAAATTATTATCCGAAATAAAAGACTAAAACGATTATTATCAGTACACGCTCCTAATGTTGTTATTTTAACTGAAAAACGGATGATTCAGGAAGCGGTAGATACACTTATTGATAATGGAAAACGGGGTTCAAAAGTATTAGACGCAAATAAACGCCCATTAAAATCATTAGCCGATATTATAGAAGGTAAACAAGGACGATTCCGCCAAAATTTATTAGGGAAACGAGTAGACTATTCAGGGCGTTCTGTTATTATTGTAGGTCCACAACTGGAGTTAAATCAATGTGGTTTACCATACGAAATGGCGATTGAGTTATTTTTACCATTTCTAATTTATAAATTACTTTCCCAAGAATTATCTCACTCAATAAAACGGGCTAAAAAAATTATTTATAGTAACCGACCTTTTATTTGGCATTTAACCGAAGAAATTTTAAGAAAGCATCCAATTATTTTAAATCGAGCACCTACTTTGCATCGTTTAGGGGTTCAAGCTTTTGATCCAATATTAGTTCGAGGTCGTGCGATCCAACTGCACCCTCTTGTCTGCGCAGCTTTTAATGCAGACTTTGATGGTGATCAAATGGCAGTACATATTCCTCTCTCTTTTGAATCTCAGTTAGAAACTCGATTATGTCTTTTAGCACCTAATAATTTTTTATCTCCATCGACTGGGGAACCAAATATTCAACCATCACAAGACATGGTTTTAGGTTTTTATTATTTAACTGCACAAAATAGAATGCAATTGAAAGGGGCAAATAATTACTTTTCTGATTTCAATGAAGTCATTTCAGCCTATGAGCAAAAACAATTACAGGTCCATTCATCTATCTGGGTTCGTTGTCCAACTGATATTACCTTAGATATTCAATTAAAATTTTTAAAGACGATTGTCCTATCTAATAATGAAAACCTTCATATTTATAATAATTTACAACGTAAAGAAACTAAAACCGGAGAATTATTAGTCCAGTATATTCGTACTACTCCAGGACGCATTATTTTTAATGAGTGCGTTAATGATATACTAAATAAATAGGGGGCAAAATAAAATGTTAAAGCGATCAAAAATATTTTCAAATAATATTATTAATAAAAAAGAGTTAAAAAAAATTATTGAATGGGCGTTTAGAAATTATGGTCAAAGAAAAGCTGCCTATTTTGTAGACCAATTAAAAGAAATAGGTTTTGAATATGCTACTAAATCTGGAATTTCCATAAGTATTGAGGATTTAAAGATACCACCAGCTAAAATATCTCTTATGGAGAGTGCATCTCATGCTATATCTTTAGCAGAATCACAAGCTAGTAACGGTGAAATTACAGAAGTAGAACGCTTCCAGAGAATTATTCATATTTGGAGTACTACTAGTGAAGAGCTAAAAGAACGATTAGTAGATTTTTTTAAAAAGAGAGATCCATTAAACTCTGTTTATATTATGGCTTTTTCAGGTGCGCGTGGAAATATTGAACAAGTTCGACAGTTAGTAGGTATGAGAGGTTTAATGGCAGATCCAAATGGTAAAATTATTGATAAGGCTATTGGGGCTAATTTTCGAGAAGGTTTATCTATTACAGATTATATTATTTCCTCTTATGGAGCTCGAAAAGGTTTGGTTGATACTGCAATAAAAACAGCAGATTCAGGGTATCTAACACGACGACTTGTTGAAGTTGCACAAAGTATTATAATAAATGAATTGGATTGTAAAACGAGACGAGGAATCTTTTTAGAAGACGAGGAAAAAACAGATGAGAACGATGTTCTCCCTATGAGAGAACTCCTTAATGGGCGTGTCCTAGCTTCATCAATCTGCAAACCAGACACTAATGAAGTTATTGGTGTTAGAAATGAGCAACTTACCTCTACTCTTATAGACGAGTTAATTAAATTTAAAATCCCTAAAATATTGATTAGATCACCACTAACCTGTCAATGTAGACGAGCAGTTTGTCAACACTGTTATGGCTGGAATTTAGCATTAGGTACTTTAGTAGACTTAGGCGAAACAGTTGGTCTAATTGCTGCTCAATCTATTGGTGAACCTGGTACTCAATTAACTATGAGAACTTTTCATACCGGAGGGGTTTTCACTGGGCAATTAATTCGTCAGGGTCGTGCTACATCCTCTGGTTACATAAATTTTTTACCTGAGTTAAAACTTAGCCCTTATCGTACTGATTATGGTCAAGATGCTGTAGTGAGTGAAAATCAATCATGGTTGGGAATTCTTAACTATTCAAATAGAATGGTAAAAGTGAGGGTTGAAGCACGTACTATAATTCTTGTGGCTAATAAGAAGCATATTAGAAGAAATCAAGTCTTATTCGAAGCTGCTCCTAAAATAAACGAAATGAACTTAGCGGAAAAAGAAATAAAGTATATTTGTGCAAAAGAATCAGGTGAAATAGTCTTAGAAAAAAATAGTTTTCCATATGACTCTAGTAACGAAAATTTTACTAAAAGAACTAAAAAAAACTATAGTTTTTGGGTTTTATCAGGTCAAGTTTTTAGTATTGCATTTAATACAAAGTTGAAAGCAAGAAAATTAGAAAAAATTTATAAAAATCAAGCTATAGCTCAATCAAAAATAGTTACGACAATAGGTGGGTTTGTTCATTTTTCTAGAAACAAATTAACCAACGAAATAAATGGTTTAAGTATCCAAAATCGTTATCATGGACAAAATAATTTCAAAATTTTTATTGAGAAAAATAATACAGAAGTTACTCAATGTAAAGTCTATTTATCTCAAACTCTTGAAATATTAATAAAACCAGAATTGTTTGACAATCAATTATTTTCTCTAGGTTTTTTAAGTAATAAGAAATATAAAACAAAAACGGGTGGAAATTTTTATATTTCTGATTTTTATAAACCAAAACTACTAGGTGATAAATCTACTAAAAATTTAATTGGGAAACAAAAATCTGGTTCCACAATTTTTTATCTACCTGAGGCTACAATTAAAACAACTTCAAATAAAAAAGATTTTAAATTTAAAAGGAAAACATATATAAAAAAGAATAAAAAAATTTTTCCCAACTATTTTTCAACCATAGATGGTTTTATCGATTTCGAGGTGGATAAGGAGAATAAATATATTACTATTAATATTAAGCCAGGACAAAGGTATTTGTTAGAAAATCAATTAGATTTATATAAAGAACTTGATGAGCAAGTTTATTACCCTGGTGAGATAGTTTTAGACCAATTTGAAGTTAAAAGATTAAGTTATTTAGAAATTGAAAATGGTACTAACGAGATATATTTATATTTTCGACCTATCACTCGTTATGAATTCACAAATACAAGTCCCGTTAATATTTTAAAATCAAACTGTTTTGCCCCACTCAATATAGTAATTGATAATTTTAATTTAAAAATTTCTTCAGGACAAGAAATTAAAATTGATTATCCAATACAGTTTGTTGATTCACCATTAGTAGTCGATTATTCATTAGAATCAAATGATACGGAGCTCATCTTTGAATTTAAAGGACCTTATAAACAAAATTCTTATGGTGAACTTAATTTAATTTGTTCTCAGACTTTTCTTTTTGATACTTTAATTCCAAAAGAAATAAAAAAAGATAGTATAGCCTTAAACGTACTTGTCGAAGAAAATCAATTTACTGATCCTTACACAATTGTTGGGTCTTTTGATTCTATATTTCGTTTTGACAATTTTATCTATACTATTAAAACAAAACGGAATAGTCGAAAATCTAATGTTCTGTTAACCGTAAAATCTGATTATGAAGAAATTTTCTTAGATAGCTTTACTCATAATTATAAACAAAACCAATTTTTAGGAGTAAATAAACTCTTTAATAATAATTCCCTTATTAGAAATTCTGGCTGGATAAAGGAACTTAGTGGGAATAAGATTGTTTTACATTTAGCTCAACCTTATTTCTTTTCTAGAGGAGCATTAATTAGAAAAATTCCTGGAGATTATATTAAAAAACAAGAAATTTTTGGGCAATTAATATATGTGCGTTTAAAAACTGGTGACATTGTTCAAGGTTTACCAAAAATTGACAACATTTTAGAAGCCCGCAAGCCAAAAACGGAGTCAATGTTAGCAACACAACAAGGTTTTGTTCGGTCTATTAGATACACTTCAGATTCTATTTGGATTATTACAAAACCTGCTTTAGGGCTTAGACGTTATTTATTAACGCGGTCTCAAAGAATAGTAGTTAAAAACTATGAGTCTATATCTGTAGGGCAACCGTTAACGGAAGGTCCATTAAACCCTCATACTCTTCTTCATGTTTATTTCCGTTACTATTGTTCTTTAGGGACGTTATCTACTTACGAATCAGCTTATCGTAGTTTAAAAAAATTACAAGGATTATTATTAATGTCAGTTCAAGCTATTTATATGGCTCAAGGGGTAATTATTTCTGGTAAACATGTTGAATTAATCATACGAGAAATGACCCAAAAAGTTTCTATCGAGTATCAAGGAACGACTAATTTTTTACCAGGAGATATTATAGATCTAGATCAGGCTAATTATATTAACAAGTGTATTAAAAATGATGATAAATTAGAGTTTCGTCCTATTTTACTAGGTATTACAAAATCATCTTTAAAAACAGACGGATTTTTAGCTGCAGCTAGTTTCCAAGAAACAGCAAGAGTTTTAACACGAGCTGCTATTCAAGGTAAAACTGATTGGTTAAGAGGATTAAAAGAAAATGTAATAACAGGAAGACTAATCCCTGCTGGAACAGGGTTTTATTCTAATCAAGACCTTACTTTTAATAAAGCTTTATTACCTGAAAAACAATTGACAATGAAAAAAGATAATTTAAGTTTAAAAAAGCAGCTAAAATTGAAAGAAAAAAAACTAAAAAAAATAATAAAATTTAAATTTAATAAATAAAGTATTTTCAGTTACAGTTATTTTAAAAAATCTACTATACTATCTCATATAGATAAGAAATCAAAAAATAACTATTATTTAAGCTTTAAGATAGAGAGTTGGAGTTAAATTTATTATATATAAAATATTTTAAAATAAAAAGGATTATTATTTCTATGGCTAAGATTGAATTGGCTCAACTTTTAGATGCAGGCGTACATTTTGGGCATAAAGCAAATCGATGGAACCCAAAAATGTTTCCTTATATCTATGCAGAACGTAATGGTATACATATTTTAGACTTAATCCAAACAACTGAGTTTTTAAAAAGAGCTTGTGAGTTTAGTAAAAAAGCATCAGCAAGGAATCAAACATTTTTATTCGTTGGAACAAAAAAACAAGCAGCCTCATTGATTGCTATTGAAGCACAAAAATGTGGTGCTTTTTATGTTAATCATCGTTGGTTAGGTGGAATGTTAACAAACTGGGTTACTATAAAAAGTAGAATTGATCGCTTGAATGATTTAGAAGAGCAAGAGAAACTAACCTCTTTTAAAAATTTGCCTAAAAAAGAAGGATCAAATTTAAAAAAAGAACTAGAAAAACTTAAAAAATATTTCAATGGTGTCAAAGAAATGAAAAAGCTACCTGATATTTTAGTAATAATTGACCAGAAGCGAGAAATTATTGCTATTCAGGAAGCACTTTCTTTAGGTATTCCTATTATTTCAATTTTAGATACTAATTGTGATCCAAATTTAGCTACAATACCAATACCGGGGAATGATGATTCGATTAGATCAATAAAATATATTATTAAAAATATAGCTGATAGTATTTGTTTGGGTCAACAAAATTCTCTAAAAGTTTAAATAATCAACTAATACATTAAAAGCAAGGACAAAACATTATTATGACTTTAGATATTAGTTCAACCCTAGTTAAAGAATTACGACAAAAGACTGGTGCCGGTATGATGAATTGTAAAAAAGCTCTCCAAGAGACAAATGGTGATTTTGAAGGTGCTGTTAAAACTTTACGTCAAAAAGGCTTAGCAGCTGCAGATAAAAAAGTAGATAGAAAAACTGTGGAAGGTGTTGTTAATAGTTATATCCATGCAGGTGGAAAGATTGGAGTTTTAGTAGAAGTAAATTGTGAAACTGATTTTGTTGCCCGTCGTGAAGAATTTCAAGAATTAGTCCAAAATATTGCAATGCAAATTGCAGCTTCACCTGAAGTTCTTTATGTTAATAGTGAGGAAATACCAGAACAGGTTTTTCTTGCTGAAAAGGCGATTGAGGCAGAAAAAGATGATTTAAGCAATAAGCCTCCCGAAATAAAAGAAAAAATTATTTTAGGACGAGTAGAAAAAACCTTAAAGAAATTAAGCCTAATTGACCAAGCATTTATTCGAGATTCAAACATTACAATTGACGAATTGATAAAAGAAAAGATTTCTCTCTTTGGTGAAAATATAAAAGTAAAAAGATTTACACGTTATACATTAGGTAATAAGTGATTACATGATAAAAAAGTTTTCTATTTAATTTTTTCCTTTTTTTTGGGGTTTAGACTATAGTTTATTGTAGGTTAAATTTTATATCATTCATCTGTATGCGTATTTTTGTATAAGGTGTTATAATTTATTTTTTTATTAAAATTAAATATGAATATTCTTCAAAGTATTAATTTAAACTCATTAATTTTTTTATCCGATATTGAAGTAGGGAAACATCTTTATTGGGAATTAAATGATATTACTTTTCATGGTCAAGTAATAATTGTTAGCTCGTTTGTAATACTACTAATACTTTTATTTTCATTTTTAGGAACTGCTAATAAGAATATAATTCCTAATGGTTGGCAAAATTTTATGGAATCTGTTGTGGAGTTTATTAAAGATATTGCCCAAAACCAACTTGGTGAAACTGCTTATCGCCCATGGTTACCATTTATTGGTACTTTATTTTTATTCATTTTTGGTTGTAATTGGGCAGGCGCTATAATCCCTTGGAAATTAATAAAACTTTCGGAAGGTGAATTTGGAGCCCCAACAAATGATATAAATACAACAGTAGCTTTAGCTCTCTTAACATCATTCATGTATTTTTATGCTGGTCTTAGTACAAAAGGATTTGGCTATTTTAAACGTTATATCGAACCTACACCGCTTTTATTACCAATTAACATTTTAGAGGATTTTACAAAGCCTCTTTCATTAAGCTTTCGATTATTTGGTAATGTTTTAGCAGATGAGTTAACTGTCTCTGTTTTAGCTTTGTTAGTTCCTTTAATTATACCTTTGCCGGTGATGCTTTTAGGAGTCTTTGCGAGTTCAGTTCAAGCCTTAATTTTTTCCACTTTAGCTGGTGCTTATATTGCTGAAGCCGTTGAAGGACATTGATTTCATTTATTAGTATTAATAACAAAGGAAAAGTTTATTAGAAATTTGTTAATTTTTTCTTATCTAACCCACGAATAAACTATATGGATTCAATTGTTTCTGCTGCATCTGTAATAGCTGCTGGTCTTGCTGTTGGTTTAGCTGCGATTGGCCCAGGAATTGGACAGGGAACTGCTGCAGGCCAAGCTGTTGAAGGTATTGCTCGCCAACCGGAAGCTGAAAATAAAATTCGTGGTACTTTACTTCTAAGTTTCGCCTTTATGGAAGCTTTAACAATTTACGGCTTAGTTGTGGCCTTAGCTTTATTATTTGCAAACCCATTTACTAGTTAAAACTTAGCTAAGGCGTTACTAATTTTATATTTTGAACGTCTTAGCTAAATTTTAAATAGTTATCCTTCCCCAATAAAAATTTTTATTTTAAATCTTAAAACTAAAATATGTTTCATAACTATAACTCCATTCTGATAATAGGAACTGAAAAAACTGGAGGACTATTTGATTTTGATGGTACATTACCAGTCATAGTGTTCCAATTTGTACTTTTTATGTTTATTTTAAATTTTGTCTTATATACACCTTTATTAGACACGATTGATGAGCGAAATTCATATATAAAAAAAAGTTTAGATAAAGCTACAAGTGTATTGATAAAATCTAATGAATTAAATAAAAAATACGAAAAGAAGACATCTAAAGCACGTAAAGCAGCAAAAATGGATATATTAATATATCAGAAATTGTATAAAGACATCTTAGAGGAAAAAATGAAATCCTCTCAAATCTTTATTGATAAATTTTTAGTTGAAACAACTGAAAATTTTGAAAATAATAAAGATAATATATTAACGAGTTTCGATAATGAAATTGATTCTTTAAGTAATCAAATCATGACCAAAATTGTGACTTAATTTTCAGATATTACTACCTATGAAAATTTACATCTATTAATTAATTAATAAAGAAATGAAAAACTATTTAGAGTTCTTTACATCAACTGAAAATCTTGGAATAGGATTAAATACAGATATATTCGAAACAAACATTGTAAACATAGCTATACTCCTAGTAATACTTTTTATTGTAATCAAAAATTTTTTAACAGAGAATCTTACAGCACGTAAAAAAAAAATTGTTGACGGTATAGAAAATGCTGAAACACGTCTGGCAGATTCGAATAAACGTTATACAGAAGCTAAAAAACAATGGGCACAAATGGATATAATTATTGGTGAAATAAATGATCAGATGGAAAAAACAAAGCAAAATGTATTAAAACTTAAATGGGAACAAGGTAAAGATGATCTTGCAAAAAAATTCACTCTAGCAATATCGGTTTTACGTAATCGCGAAACTAAAATCTTTAATGATATTATTAAAGAAGTATCTAAAAAAGCATTAAACCGTGTTATTTTTAAGGTTAAAAAACAATTAGGGAAAGTTGAACAGTCTGCTATTATAAATCGGAAAATAATGCAATTAGGAGATTAAAATGGCTAATACAATGTTTGGTTCAAAAATCGCCAATCCATATTCAGAGGCTTTATTACAATTAGGTCTTAATTTGTATTTGAAAGAAGAAAATACTGATACTCAAGTTTTTTTTCAAATTATTTTTGATATGGAAAACTTATTAACTATATTAAAATTAACTCCCACATTAGAAAAATATTTAGCTAATCCTTTAATTCCGAACAAAGACAAAAAAGATGTATTAGAAAAATGTTTAACAAAAAAAACTAGCTTAACGACAAAAAATTTTTTAATGCTTTTAGTAGATAAAAAAAGAATAGGTTTTCTTCAGATTATTACCCAAACTTTTTTGAATAAAGCTTATGATTTTGTTTGTCTTAAATTTGTTGAAGTTTCTTCTGTATGTTTATTAAGTAAAGAACAGAAAACTCAATTAATAGAAAAACTTAAAACATTATTAGGGCCTGAGTTTACAACTTCTAAAGCTTATTATTCTAAAATTAATATAACGTTTCTTGTAGATAAAGAAATTTTAGGTGGCTTTATTATTAAAGTAGATTCTAAAATTATTGATTTAAGTCTACGTGGTGAGTTAGAAAGTTTAGCAAAACAAATGGAAATAAGTTTAACTAGCTAAAAAACAAAAATTATCTTATCAAGACCAAATAAAACTATTTCGGATATATTCATTAATCTTATTAATGAAAATTTAAGGAGTTTATAGTTATTTGGGTTTTTCTTTATATTTTGAAATAATTTTACAAGCTAAGATTAATTCATTGCATTTCTTCTATAATTTAAAGTTCTTATTAATGAAAGAAAAGAAATTATTATCATATGACAAATCCGAATGAAATAAGTAATATTATTAGAAAACAGATAGAAGACTATAGTACTGATTTGAATATTGATATTATTGGTACTGTCTTACAAGTAGGAGATGGGATCGCACGTGTTTATGGGTTAGATGAAGTAATGGCTGGTGAATTATTAGAATTTGATGAAGGTACAATAGGGATTGCTTTAAACTTAGAAAATGATAATGTTGGGGCTGTACTTATGGGTGATGGGCGAGAAATTTTAGAGGGAAGTACGGTGAAAGCAACTGGGCGAATTGCTCAAATACCAGTAGGTGAAAGTTTATTAGGTAGAGTTTTAGATCCTTTAGCTATTCCTATTGATGGTAAAGGTGAAGCATACTCGACTGAAACAAGACTTATTGAATCTATGGCTCCAGGTATTATTAGTCGAAAATCTGTTTGTGAACCATTACAGACAGGTATTACTGCTATTGATGCAATGATCCCAATTGGTAGAGGTCAACGTGAGTTAATTATTGGTGATCGACAAACAGGTAAAACTTCTATTGCCCTAGACACAATTATTAACCAAAAAGGACAAGATGTTGTTTGTGTTTACATTGCGATTGGTCAAAAGGCTTCATCCGTTGCACAGGCTGTTACTAATTTACAAGAAAGAGAGGCATTAGCTTATACTGTAATTGTTGCTGCAAATGCAGATCAGCCAGCAACTTTACAATATATTGCACCTTATACTGGTGCTGCAATTGCTGAATTTTTTATGTATAATGGTAAACATACTCTAGTAGTATACGATGATTTATCAAAACAAGCATCAGCTTATCGTCAAATGTCTTTATTATTACGTCGTCCTCCTGGACGAGAGGCTTATCCGGGTGATGTTTTTTATTTACATTCACGTTTATTAGAACGTGCTGCAAAATTAAATGATGTACTTGGAGGAGGTAGTATGACTGCATTACCAATTATTGAAACACAAGCTGGTGACGTTTCTGCTTATATTCCTACTAATGTAATTTCAATTACTGATGGTCAAATCTTCTTGTCAGGTGATTTATTCAACTCTGGATTACGTCCTGCAATAAATGTTGGGATTTCTGTGTCTCGAGTAGGATCTGCGGCACAAATAAAGGCTATGAAGCAAGTAGCAGGAAAGCTAAAATTAGAATTAGCTCAATTTGATGAGCTTGAAGCATTCTCACAGTTTGCCTCAGATTTAGATAAGGCAACACAAGCCCAATTAGCTAGAGGACAAAGATTAAGAGAAATTTTAAAACAAGCTCAAAATTCACCAATCCCTGTAGCTGAACAAGTAGCTATAATTTATATTGGAACAAATGGGTTTTTAGATGATTTAGAAGTTGTGGATATTGCATCTTTTATAAAAAATCTTCGTGAATATATAACAACTTCTAAACCAGAATATTTAGAAATTGTAAATTCTTCTAAACAATTAACTAGTGAAGCAGAAAGTATTTTAAAAACTGCAATAGCTGATGTAAAAAAAACGTTTAAAATTTAAATTAAATACAACGCTTAAAAATTAGATTTTTAAGCGTTGTATTTAATTTAAATTTTAAACGTTTTTTTTACATCAGCTATTGCAGTTTTTAAAATACTTTCTGCTTTAAAATAAACCTAATGTTATCGCTTTGCTTATTGGTAAACAAGCACCAATACCTAACCATATAGCAACAAACGTCCCCACTAAAAAAACGGTTGAAGCAACTGGTCTTCTAAATGGGTTCTGAAACTTATTAACGTTTTCAATAAATGGTACAGTTATTAAACCTGCAGGTACAGCAGCCATTGCTAAAACACCTAATAATTTATTTGGTAATACTCTTAATAAATTGAATGTAGGAAAAAAATACCACTCAGGTAAAATTTCTAAAGGAGTTGCAAATGGATTAGCCTTTTCACCTAAGGCAGAAGGTTCCATAACAGCTAGCCCAATTACTAACACAAAAGTACCTAAGATACATATTGGGAACATATAAAAAATATCATTTGGCCAAGCAGGCTCACCATAATAGTTATGGCCCATTCCTTTCGCTAATTTAGCACGTAACTTAGGATCAGTTAAGTCCGGTTTTTTTAAAATAGACATAGTATTTACCTTTATTATATATATATATTGATAATATCAACTAAAAATTTACTTCTTTTTTAAATTGCAATTCGTCTTTAATATCTAAGAACACTAAAATAAATATTTATAATGGTCCTGAAATACCTTGCTTTCTTATCATTAAAAAGTGAGTAATCATCAGAGCGGCTGCAACTAACGGTAAGACAAAAGTATGTGCACTATAAAAACGTGTTAAAGTATTTTGTCCTACACTAACTCCACCACGTAATAATTGAACGATTGGGGGTCCAATAATTGGTACAGCTTCAGGTACTCCTGTTACAATTTTGCAAGCCCAAAACCCTACTTGATCCCATGGTAGCGAATAACCAGTCACACCAAAAGAAACTGTAGTAACAGCTAAGGTTACACCAGTAACCCAAGTCAACTCACGAGGTTTTTTAAAACCACCCGTTAAATAAACTCGGAATACATGTAAAATTAACATAAGTACCATCATACTTGCAGACCAGCGATGAATAGATCTAATTAACCAACCAAAGTTTACTTCAGTCATAATATACTCAACAGAAGAAAAAGCCTCACTAATACTAGGTCTATAATAAAATGTCATTGCAAATCCAGTTGCGACTTGAACTAAGAAACATGTGAAAACAATTCCTCCAAAACAATAAAAAATGTTCACATGTGGGGGAACATATTTACTTGTAATATCGTCAGCAATTGATTGAATCTCTAATCTTTCTTCAAACCAATCATAAACTTTACCCATAAATGTAATCAGCTTTTAGAGTTAAAAGTTTCTTAAACACAATTAGACTCAATTGCCAGAAACCAGATTTGAACTGGTGACACGAGGATCTTCAATCCACTGCTCTACCAACTGAGCTATCCCGGCTTTGTCATACTACTTAGTATAACACATTAGTTTGTTAGATAACCATTTAAAGATAAAAACAAAGGTATCAAAGTTTAAATGATACCATTTGCTTTATTTATTTTATTAAGTAATTTCAAAAATCTCTTCAAAAACTTTTTTTACTCTATAACCAGAATCTATTGATTCTAAAGGATCTTTTCGAAGACGATGACGTAAGCATAAAACAATAATTTGTTGAATATCCTCCATTACGACCTTCTTTTTATTTTGAAAAGCTGCATATGCTTTTGCAGCTCTATTAGTAACTATATCTCCTCTTAATCCATCAACATCTAGCTGACTACATATTTGTGATATTTTTACTCTAAAATCATAAGGCATCTCGACATGTTCTAATAGGTTTTGAGCATCAACAATCTTTTGTTTTAATGATTCTTGTTGGTCTTTATATTTATCTACCCAGGCATAAGGATCTCGGTCAAATAAAGTTCTTTCCTCTACAATTTTTACTCTCAAAGCAGGATCTTTTACAGTTCTTATTTCAGCATGCATTCCAAAACGATCAAGCAATTGAGGACGTAATTCACCTTCTTCAGGATTGCCTGAGCCTACTAAAACGAATTGTGCTGGGTGGCGTATAGATATTCCTTCTCTCTCAACTGTATTCCAGCCCGATGCAGCTGAGTCTAACAAAATATCAACTAAATGATCATCTAGCAGATTAACTTCATCTACATATAAAATACCACGGTTAGCTTTGGCTAATAAACCTGGCTCAAATGCTTTTACCCCTTCAGTTAGTGCTTTTTCAATATCAATTGTTCCACAGACTCTATCTTCAGTAGCTCCAAGAGGTAGATCTACCATAGGTATTTTGATAAATTCTGTTTCAGGTGTTTTTAACGTTTCATCATTAGGATGACGGTTAAAAGGGTCATCTTTAATGACTTCAATCTCAGGTAATAAGTCAGCAATAGCTCTTATTGTAGTAGATTTTCCAGTTCCTCTATCTCCCATGATCATTACTCCACCAATCTTGGGATCAATTACATTTAATTCTAAAGCAAGTTTCATTTCTTCCTGTCCTACAATAGCAGTAAAAGGAAATATTGGAGTACTTACTTGTTTTATATTTTGTTTATTCATTTCATTTTTAAATTAATCAAAGTATTTATAACTTATTTATGTTTAGATTGAAGTGATAAAATTTTATATACCCTAAATACCTTATAAATATAATGTTTTACCTAGACGAAATGCTAATAATGCGGGTATAATTGCTAAAGCCAAGGCTACCAAGATTTGTGTATTTGTTAACATAATAAAATATTTTAATTAATATTGCTTCTTCTTCTAAAAATTTAAACTCTTAAAATGTAGTATAGTACTATTTATCTATTAGATCAATGATAAACGTTGTAGGTTTAGAAGCAACATTATTTTAAGATTAGTCAAATTAATAATTAAAAAATATAGGAAAATTAAAATGAATTCTTTGTTTCCATTAATTTACTCAACCGTATTATTTATTTTTCTTTTTATAATTAGCTTTTTTATTTTAAAACAAATAAGTAATACTCAAAAAATAGAAAAAAAAATAGTTAAATTACAAGAAAATGTTAAAGCAAATAACACCTCTTATGAAGCTTTTTATAAGCTTGGTCAGTTATATCTAAAAAAAAAATTATTTTATAAGGCCATTTTATTATTTAGACAAGCTTTAAAAATATGGAATCCCGATGATAAAATTGGCCTTGGCAGTTTATATAATACCATAGGGTTTACCTTTTTTACCTTAAAGCAATATAGTTTAGCAAAGTATTATTATAGTATTGCTATTGAGATTCTTCCAGATTACACATTAGCTTTAACAAATCTTGCTTACACCTATGAGAAGCTTAACCTTTTAGGAGAGGCTTATAATTGTTATAAAAGTACTTTACTTTGGGATCCCGAAAATAAAATTGCTTCTTCGCGTATTCTAGT